ATGTCTCAATCTGTATCAGAACGGACTCGAATTAAAAGTGACCGTTACGAATCTGGTGTAATCCCTTATGCTAAAATGGGTTACTGGGATGCTTCATACGCAGTAAAAACTACTGATGTTCTTGCTTTATTCCGTATCACACCACAACCAGGCGTAGATCCTGTAGAAGCTGCTGCTGCAGTAGCTGGTGAATCTTCAACAGCAACTTGGACAGTTGTATGGACTGATTTATTAACAGCTTGTGATCGTTACCGTGCGAAAGCTTACCGTGTAGATCCAGTTCCAAACACAACAGATGTATTCTTTGCTTTCATCGCATACGAATGTGATTTATTTGAAGAAGGTTCTTTATCAAACTTAACAGCTTCTATTATTGGTAACGTATTCGGTTTCAAAGCTGTATCAGCTTTACGTTTAGAAGACATGCGTATTCCTCACTCATACTTAAAAACGTTCCAAGGTCCTGCAACAGGTATTATTGTAGAACGTGAACGTTTAAATAAATATGGTACTCCTTTATTAGGTGCTACAGTAAAACCAAAATTAGGTTTATCTGGTAAAAACTACGGTCGTGTAGTATTCGAAGGTTTAAAAGGTGGTTTAGACTTCTTAAAAGATGATGAGAACATTAACTCTCAACCATTCATGCGTTGGAGAGAGCGTTTCTTAAACTGTATGGAAGGTATTAACCGTGCATCTGCTGCTACAGGAGAAGTAAAAGGTTCTTACTTAAACGTTACAGCTGCAACTATGGACGAAGTAATTAAGCGTTGTGAGTACGCTAAAGAAGTAGGTTCTGTAGTTGTTATGATCGATTTAGTTATGGGTTACACAGCAATCCAAACTGCTGCAATCTGGGCTCGTGAAAATGATGTATTATTACACTTACACCGTGCTGGTAACTCTACATATGCACGTCAAAAAAATCATGGTATTAACTTCCGTGTTATTTGTAAATGGATGCGTATGTCTGGTGTAGATCACATCCACGCTGGAACAGTTGTAGGTAAATTAGAAGGTGATCCTTTAATGATTAAAGGTTTCTACGATGTTTTACGTCAAACTAACTTAGACGTTAACTTACCATACGGTATCTTCTTCGAAATGACTTGGGCTAGTTTACGTCGTTGTATGCCTGTAGCATCTGGTGGTATTCACTGTGGTCAAATGCACCAATTAGTACACTACTTAGGTGATGACGTAGTATTACAATTCGGTGGTGGTACAATTGGTCACCCAGATGGTATCCAAGCTGGTGCAACAGCTAACCGTGTTGCTTTAGAAGCAATGGTATTAGCTCGTAACGAAGGTGCTGATTACTTCAGTAACGAAGTTGGTCCACAAATCTTACGTAATGCTGCTAAAACATGTGGTCCATTACAAACAGCTTTAGATTTATGGAAAGATATTAGTTTTAACTACACATCTACAGATACAGCTGATTTCGCTGTAACACCAACTGCAAACGTATAATAAATTACTTTTAAAAAATTAAAGGAGTATTTGAATAGTGAGACTTACACAAGGTTGTTTCTCGTTCTTACCAGATTTAACTGATGAACAAATTGAAAAGCAAATTGCTTACGCTATTAACCGTGGTTTAGCAATGAACGTTGAATGGACTGATGATCCACACCCACGTAATAGTTACTGGGAATTATGGGGTTTACCTTTATTCGATATTAAAGATCCAGCATCTGTAATGTTCGAATTAAAAGAAGCTCGTAAAGCATGTGCAACTGGTTACATCCGTGTTAACGCATTTGATGCAAGCTACGGTACTGAAAGTTGTGTTATGTCATTTATCGCTAACCGTCCAGCAAACGAACCAGGTTTCTACCTAGAACGTACTGAACGTGAAGGTCGTTTCATTCAATACACAATTAAATCATACAGTGTTCAAGCTAATCCAGAAGGTGCTCGTTACTAATATATTAGTAACTATTGCAACTATTAAAGGATTAACTTCTAATAATTAACACAAAAGTTATTTATTAACATTGATTCAGAATTTTTGGACAAGAGTTTTCAAACTTTTGTCCAAAAATTCTATTACTATACTAGAAATCTATAACTTTAGGTCTAGTTTACACAAAACTTTTATCTATTGAAAATAAATTGATCAAAAAAATAATTATTTGTAATTAGAAAAAATAAAACAAGAATGTTCTACTCAAAAATATCATTTTATGTTGCATGATTAATAAAATTAGAATTACTAATTTAGTAGTAATTCTAATTTTATTAACAGTTAGAAATATAATCCTAACATGTCAGGGAAAAAACGATTGATTTCAATGATAAAACCTGCTGTAAATGTCATCCAAATAGTTAGAAGAACAGGAGCTGTCGATAAATATTTTTGAAAGTCTTCCATAAAAAATTAAGTTAAAGTAAATAATTTAATATTATTAAATAGTCATCAAGATATTGATTCTTAAATAATTAGCGAGGTGACACAGTCACTTCACTGTCAGGTGCTACTAGATCACCACTAATTAACTCTTGCCAAGCAGAAATTGGCCAAATATAACCAGTAGTCATAATTTTTAAGGCTAATGGTACATTGATAATAATTTCATTTTCTGCTGGATTTTTTGTAGTACTTACGGCACGTAGATATTTACGACCAACCCAACCAATCCAACCAGAAATGTAGATAAAACCAAAACCTGGTAAAATAAATTCTGCAGCATGACTCCATCTACCATCAGCAATTAAATGAGGTAAGCCATCCGCTCCACATAATAAATCTGATCGACCATATTTGTCAAAACGAGCTTTTGTTCGATCAATTTGCTGTTGTAATGCTAAAGCTGGAGGTGAATTAGTTTCGTATTGTTTCATTCGTAATTCTAATTTCTTAACACTACCATTTAATCTTTTTGTAAAAGCAGGAGATTCACTACATTTTGTTAATCCACCAATTTCAGCAAATGCTTGATTTGGGGTGAAGATGAATAGTAATGCAAAAAAGAAAGCAACTATATTAAAACGTTTCATAGTTAGTAATTGAACTAAAATTTTAAATTTATTTTTGGTAAAAGATTTGAAAGAAAAAACTAAAATTATTACTCTATATATTACTGTAGTTTAAAAAAAATTTTTTAAATATACGAATTAGTTTTTAATAAGTAAAAAAGAAATAGTATTGAATGTTCAAACCTTTTTTAAAATAAAAAAGGTTTGAAGACTTATAGAGACTTTAAATTATTCGAAATCTTTACGATTTGGGTTTCTCGATGGATCACCTGAAAGAAGTCCAAAAATAAATAAAGAGACAAAGAAGATAACCGTTGTATAAACCAAAATTTTTAAAGTTAGCATTTTATTTTTCTTAAAAGTTATTTTTAATAGTATCTATTATACTAAAATAAAATGATTCTAAATTATTTTTAGTTTTTCCAGATAATAATTCAAATTTTTAGCTTCGACAGTGATTTTAATATAGGTCTTATAACCAATCCGTAAATTTTGAAATCTTTATGGACGACAAATTAAAGACATTTTAAAAACATTTAAATGATATTCTTTTGTTGACAAAGGTGAAATCTCAAGATTATCTGATCTTGAATGTTTTTTTGATATTTTTAAACGTCCTTGGACAAGCACATAATCACCTTTTTGATAATACGTCTGTGCTTGTGTTCCTAATGTCCCAAAAAAATAAATTATAACTCGTGTTAATGGTTTTTGCTTTTGACTTTTTGGCCGAGCTGGTGCTAATCGTGTTTCACAAAAGACAACGCTTGTTTTTTGTGGCCGTACATAATATGTCTTAAAGTCGCCTGTTAATTTTACTAATCCTAAAAAATAACTGGTAGTTCCAAATCTCATTTTTTGATTTAGATAATTAAATTTCTTTGTTTTTGAACATCTTCAAAGTTAATATCACGTAAACGTTTTAATAAACGAATAAAGTATTCTAAGAAGTAATCATCTAATTGAATAATTTCTTCGGAATCAACTTTAAACATTTTATATAAATCAAATGTTGATTTTGAAAAATTATTTTCACTGTTTAAAATTTCAACAAATGCTAATCGATCGCTAATATTTTGGCCCCATTCAAAAAATCCAAAGAAATTACTGATTAATTTTAAAACAATTAATGGAACACGTTGAACACGTGCTGTTTGACCCGCTAATTGTTCACATAATGTAATAATTTCTGATGAAACCCAACCTTTTAATCCACTTAAAAAGAAAGTTTGATTGATTGTCTGTGGAATTTGTAAAGCTCGCATAGTGAATTTTGCAATATCTTGAGTATCCATGTATGCAATATACGTATTTTCATTGGTTACCCAGATTGGAAGATTTTCTAAAATTGGAATTGCATATTGTTCAATTAATCCTTGGTAAAAACCAGTTAATCGAAATATCGTGTAAGGGACATTGGATTCAGCTAATTTTTTTTCAATTCCATATTTTAATTTCATTAATGGAATGTTCTCAAATTGTTCGACATTTTGTGCCGAGAAGAAAATAAAGCGTTGAATGTTTGCTGCTTTAGCAGATTCAATTAATGCAATTTTTCCATCCCAATCCACATTCTTCAGGGATTCAAACTCATCTGGGCGACTTGTGGATGCATCAATCACTGCAGTAATACCTTTAAAACAAGGTGGTAATGTTTCGGGTTTTGTTAAATCTCCATATACTAATTCAACTCCCCATTCTTTTAAAAAGTTCGCCTTTCGAAAATTACGAACCATACAACGAACTGGATAACCTTTCATTAATGCTTGTAATACCATTTGTCGGCCCAGTGTTCCTGTTCCTCCAATAATTAATAAACTCATAGCTCTAAAATTATTTAATCATTAAAAACTGTACTTTGTAAAATATCTTCGGCTTCTAGATTCACTAACTCTTTTTTTGTCAACACTTGACCACGACTATCGAAGATTCGATTAGCTTGACGCATACGAGCTCGATCTAAAGCATTTTTTACACTTCTTGCGTTTGCAAATAATGGTTTTTCTTTTCGTTTTGTAATATACTGTGACAATGCTACTTCTGCTTGTGGTGTTAATTTGTATTGTTGATCATCTAACATAATTTTTGCAATTTGTAACAATTCCTCTACACTATAATCAGGGAAATCAATATGATTAGCAATACGAGATGATAAACCAGGGTTTGAATCATAGAATTTATCCATTGGTTCTTTATAACCAGCTAGAATAACAACTAATTCATCACGTTGGTTTTCCATAACTTGTAATAAAATTTCAATCGCTTCTGCACCATAATCTCGTTCATTGTCAGGCTTATATAAGTAATATGCTTCATCAATAAATAAAACTCCACCCATAGCTTTTTTTAGAACTTCCTTTGTTTTAGGAGCGGTATGGCCAATGTATTGACCTACTAAATCATCTCGTGTTACTGTTAAGAGATGACCTTTTGAGATGTATCCTAATTGGTATAATATATCAGCCATTTTTAACCCAACCGTAGTTTTACCTGTTCCAGGACTACCAGTAAAAGACATATGTAATCCAGGATTCGCTGATGTAATACCTAGATTTCGTCTTAATTTATCAATTAATAATAATGCGGCAATTTCTCGGATACGTGATTTTACTGGGGCTAAGCCTACTAGTTCTTCATCTAATAAATTTAAGATTTTCGCAATCTCAGTTTTAGCGTACTCTTCTTGTAAATTGATTGGTGATGTATTCATAAAAACAGATTATATGATTGAATAAATAAACGTTTATATGTAAAACTAGGTAAAAGCAACTAGTTTTACAAATTTATACTCTACTTTAGTATTTAACCAAATGTAAACGTTGGGATACTTGATAAGCAAATAAATGCAAATCCTGCACTTCCACATGCTCCAACAAAAAATCCTCCCTTAAATCGATTCCAAGCTTTTTTCGTTTGAAGATCGTTTTCAGAGATTTGTGATTTTTCCTGACTGAAGGTTGCAATGCCATAAATAGTTAATCCTAATGTTAAGATAAGAATTAAGCCGATTGTTGAAAGAAAACCTGCAAATAAGGCAATGTCAGAATTGCGTAATGGACCTAATGTAGCAAATGGACCAACTAAAAAATAACCATGTGCTAAACCAATCTCTAAACCACGTAATAGAGGTGTTAAGCCAGATCGGTAGGCTGGTAAATTTTGTAAAATTGCACGTGTAACAGCAGATGATGTTATTGGTGTTGCTAAATGACCTACAAATGGATCATCATTATAAGGTTTAATAAAATTAGCCATAAAGTTAATTCAAAAATTAGTTAAATTAATAAGAAAATTGTTTAATTAAATGGAATAGAAGGTCAGTTAAAATTTAACGAAAAATTCTACCAACCAAAATTTTTATATAGATTACTATATAATATATATTAATATACAGAAAAATTTTTATAAATTTCATTAAAATAAAATAAAGAAGGTTTTTATGACAGTTGCTATAGATTATTTTTTACTAGTAGGGTTTTGTTTTGCGCTTTCATCAGGTTTATTTTTAGGATTAAAATCAATTAAATTAATTTAATTAGAAAAGAAGATCAAATGCAAAATGAAATTCGTCGAGATGAAATTATAGGGTCGCGACGGTTTAGTAATTATTTTTGGTCGGTCGTTTTATTTTTAGGAGGAATAGGTTTTTTACTAGCAGGTATTTCTAGTTACTTAAAAATCAATTTATTACCTTTTACAAATTCAACAGAATTAGTTTTTATACCTCAAGGCTTAGTCATGATGTTCTATGGAACATTAAGTTTTGGAATAAGTATCTATATTATTACGACAGTACTTTTAGATATTGGAGGTGGTTATAATGAATACAATCGGATTGAAGAGTTAGTCAAAATTGTCCGGAAAGGATTTCCAGGTAAAAACCGTGAGATTCTATTAACCTATCCGTTTTCAAATATTAAGTACATTGGTATTAAAATTACCGAAGGATTAAACCCAACACGAAGTATTTATTTGTGTTTAAAAGACGATCGTAAAATACCATTAACACCCGTTCAAGAACCAACTTCAATTTCAAATTTAGAAGAAGAAGCTGCTAGTTTAGCAAAATTTCTGAATTTAAAATTAGAAAATCTTTAAGATTTTATTGCTTTTATGTCTGCATATTTCTATAATATTAATATGCGGGCATAGTTTAGTGGTAAAACCTTAGCCTTCCAAGCTGATGATGGGGGTTCGATTCCCCCTGCCCGCTTTCAGTTACTAATTTGAATGAGCAACAATTTTTTTATAGAGGAATATATTATGTCTGGTGGATCTACAGGTGAACGTCCGTTCTCAGATATTATTACTAGTGTACGTTACTGGATTATTCACAGTATTACAATCCCATCACTTTTTGTATCGGGTTGGTTATTTGTTAGTACAGGTTTAGCATATGATGTGTTTGGAACTCCACGTCCAAACGAGTACTTTACGCAAGATCGTCAACAAATTCCACTTGTAAATGACCGTTTCAGTGCAAAACAAGAATTAGAAGATTTAACTAAAGGTTTATAATTTTTAAAGGAAAAAAATCATGGCAAAAAATATTAATCAACCTGTAGCTTATCCAATTTTCACTTTCCGTTGGTTAGCTGTTCATGGCTTAGCAGTACCAACAGTATTCTTTTTAGGTGGAATTACAGCAATGCAATTCATTCAACGATAAATTCATATATATTATAGTTATAGATACGAGGTAATTTTTTATGACAGGTCCAAATCCAAATAAACAAGCAGTTGAGTTAAATCGAACGTCTCTTTACTGGGGACTTTTATTAATTTTTGTTTTAGCAGTACTATTTTCAAGTTATTTCTTCAATTAATCTTTATATACTAGGAGCTTTTTTTATGGCAAATACAGGTAGAATCCCGTTATGGCTTGTAGGTTTAGTAGGTGGGTTAGCAGTAATTACAATGCTTGCTTTATTTATTTATGGTTCATACTCAGGATTAGGATCATCATTATAAGTAATAACTATTAAACTCGGTTTGGTGCATAAAAATTAATTTTTATGCACTAAATTTAACTTCTCTTGAATAAATTTTTTCTTTTTAATTATTATCGAAAATTTTGTGTTGTTTCAAAGTGAAACATTTTCAATCATTAAGTATATTAACAGATAGAACTGGAACACACCAATCTAATAAGCATCTAAGCTATCAGAATACCAAGATCAAGATAAAACAAGAGTTCAGACTTGAGTTGGAGAAGGTTTAGCATTCTTTTTGGACGATTTTTTGGAAACTAACTATAATTAGAATTTGAAAACTCGTAATAAACAAATATTTTTCAAATTTTTGTTTTTTGGATTATGAGAGTTTCATAGATTTTTGTCTCCCAATAAGGAGAAATAGTAATGGCAATAAGCTCAACCGATCGTCGGACAAAAAATGTTCAAGTTTTTGTCGAAAAAGATGCAGTCGAAACTAGTTTCGCGAAATGGGCCCAACCAGGTCATTTTTCTCGAACTTTAGCGAAAGGTCCAAAAACAACTACTTGGATTTGGAATTTACATGCTGACGCTCATGATTTTGATAGTCAAACAAGTTCGTTAGAAGAAGTTTCTCGTAAAATTTTCAGTGCACATTTTGGACAATTAGCAATTATTTTCTTATGGATTAGTGGTATGCATTTCCATGGTGCATATTTCTCTAATTACTCTGCTTGGTTAAATGATCCTGTCAATATCAAACAAAGTTCTCAAGTTGTTTGGCCAATTGTAGGTCAAGAAATTTTAAATGGTGATGTAGGTGGAAACTTCCAAGGTGTTCAAACAACTTCAGGTTGGTTCCAAATGTGGCGTGCAGAAGGAATTACAAGTGAAGTTGAACTATATTGGATTGCAATTGGTGGACTTGCTATGTCAGCCATCATGTTATTTGCAGGTTGGTTCCACTATCACAAAGCAGCACCAAAATTAGAATGGTTCCAAAACGCAGAATCGATGATGAACCACCATTTAGCTGGTTTATTAGGCTTAGGTTGTTTATCTTGGTCAGGTCATCAAATTCATATCGCTTTACCAATTAATAAATTATTAGATGCTGGTGTTTCACCACAAGAAATCCCATTACCGCACGAGTTTTTAATTAACCGTGAATTAATGAGCCAATTATATCCTAGTTTTTCAAAAGGATTAGCTCCATTCTTTGGTGGTCATTGGGGTGAATATTCAGATTTCTTAACATTTAAAGGTGGTTTAAATCCTGTAACAGGTGGATTATGGTTAAGTGATATTGCTCACCACCATTTAGCTTTAGCAGTTTTATTTATTTTTGCTGGCCATATGTACCGCACAAATTGGGGTATTGGTCATAGCATGAAAGAAATTTTAGAAGCTCATAAAGGTCCATTCACTGGTGAAGGTCATAAAGGCTTATACGAAATTTTAACCACTTCATGGCATGCTCAATTAGCAATTAATTTAGCTATGATGGGTTCATTAAGTATCATTGTGGCGCATCATATGTATGCAATGCCACCATATCCTTATATTGCAACGGATTATGCTACACAACTTTCGTTATTCACTCATCATATGTGGATTGGTGGATTCTGTGTAGTGGGTGGTGCAGCTCATGGAGCAATTTTCATGGTTCGTGATTACACACCGGCAAACAATTATAATAATTTATTAGATCGGGTATTACGTCACCGTGATGCAATTATTTCACATTTAAATTGGGTTTGTATTTTCTTAGGATGTCACGCATTTGGATTCTACATTCATAACGATACAATGCGTGCATTAGGTCGTCCACAAGATGTGTTTTCAGACAAGGGAATTCAATTACAACCAATTTTTGCACAATGGATTCAAAACATTCATTTATTAGCACCGGGAACAACGGCTCCGAATGCATTAGCTACTACTAGTTATGCTTTTGGTGGTGAGGTTGTAGAAGTTGGTGGTAAAATTGCAATGATGCCTATTAAATTAGGTACAGCTGATTTTATGGTACACCATATTCATGCTTTCACAATCCACGTGACTGTTTTAATTTTATTAAAAGGTGTGTTATACGCACGAAGTTCAAAATTAATTCCAGATAAAGCAAATTTAGGATTCCGTTTCCCATGTGATGGTCCAGGTCGTGGTGGTACATGTCAAAGTTCAAGTTGGGATCATGTGTTTTTAGGTTTATTTTGGATGTATAATTCGATTTCAGTAGTAATTTTCCATTTCAGTTGGAAAATGCAATCGGATGTTTGGGGTACTATTTCATCAGATGGTACAATTTCACACGTTACTGGTGGAAACTTTGCAAAGAGTGCCGTTACAATTAACGGTTGGTTACGTGATTTCTTATGGTCACAAGCTTCACAAGTAATTCAATCGTATGGATCTGCATCGTCAGCATATGGTTTAATCTTCTTAGGAGCTCACTTTATTTGGGCATTTAGTTTAATGTTCTTATTTAGTGGTCGTGGTTATTGGCAAGAATTAATCGAATCAATTGTTTGGGCACATAATAAACTAAACTTTGCACCAGCAATTCAACCACGTGCACTGAGTATTACTCAAGGTCGTGCCGTTGGATTAGCTCATTATTTATTAGGTGGTATTGGAACGACTTGGTCATTCTTCCTAGCACGTGCAGTATCCATCAGTTAAATTTTTCCAAAAAGTTTTATACATTCATCATCAATAAAATATTCACGCATTTTGGAATATTTTATGACTCACTAAAATTTATATAAATAAGGTATTTTATAATTATGGCAACTAAATTCCCAAAATTTAGCCAAGCCCTAGCACAAGATCCAGCAACGAGAAGAATCTGGTATGGGATCGCAACTGCTCATGATTTAGAAGCCCATGATGGTATGACAGAAGAAAACTTGTACCAAAAGATCTTTGCATCACATTTTGGTCATTTAGCTATCATTTTCTTATGGACTTCTGGAAATCTATTTCATGTTGCTTGGCAAGGAAATTTCGAAAAATGGGTTACTAATCCTTTAAAAGTGAAACCAATTGCACACGCAATTTGGGATCCACACTTTGGTGATTCAGCGTTAAAAGCATTTAGTAAAGGAAATACATATCCTGTTAATTTCGCATATTCAGGCGTATACCAATGGTGGTACACTATTGGATTCCGTACGAATCAAGAATTATACACGGGATCGATTGGACTATTATTACTTTCATGTGCATTATTATTTGCGGGTTGGTTACATTTACAACCAAAATTCCGTCCAAGTTTATCTTGGTTCAAAAATAATGAGTCACGATTAAATCATCATTTATCAGGTTTATTAGGTGTAAGTTCATTAGCATGGACTGGACACATTGTTCACGTAGCAATTCCGGCATCACGTGGTGTACATGTTGGTTGGGATAATTTCTTAACGACTCCACCGCATCCAGCTGGTTTAGCACCATTCTTTAGTGGTAATTGGACTGTGTATGCAGAAAATCCTGATACTGCTTCACATGTTTATGGAACAAGTGAAGGAGCTGGAACGGCAATTTTAACATTCTTAGGTGGCTTCCATCCACAAACTCAATCATTATGGTTAAGTGATATTGCTCATCATCAATTAGCAATTGCTGTTGTATTCATTATTGCAGGTCATATGTACCGAACAAACTTTGGTATTGGACATAATATGAAAGAGATCTTAGATGCTCACCGACCTCCAGGAGGTCGATTAGGAGCAGGTCATGTGGGATTATTTGAAACAATTACAAATTCTTTACACATGCAACTAGGCTTAGCATTAGCAAGTTTAGGTGTTGCAACTTCATTAACTGCTCAACATATTTATGCATTAACTCCGTATGCATATTTATCTAAAGATTTTACAACAGAAGCAGCGTTATACACACATCATCAATATATTGCTGGTTTCTTAATGGTTGGAGCATTTGCGCACGGTGCTATTTTCTTTGTTCGTGATTACGATCCAGAATTAAATAAAAATAATGTTTTAGCACGAATGTTAGAGCATAAAGAAGCTATTATTTCACATTTAAGCTGGGCATCGTTATTCTTAGGCTTCCATACATTAGGCTTATATATTCATAACGATACAGTAGTTGCATTTGGTCAACCAGAAAAACAAATTTTATTTGAACCTGTGTTTGCGGAATATATTCAAGCAGCATCTGGTAAAGCTGTTTATGAGTTTAACGTTTTATTATCATCATCAACAAGTCCTGCAACTGTTGCTGGTAATCAAGTTTGGTTACCTGGTTGGTTAGATGCTATTAATAATGATAAGAATGATTTATTCTTAACAATTGGACCAGGTGACTTCTTAGTTCACCACGCAATTGCCTTAGGCTTACATGTAACTGCATTAATTCTTGTGAAAGGTGCTTTAGATGCACGTGGTTCAAAATTAATGCCAGATAAAAAAGACTTTGGTTACAGTTTCCCTTGTGATGGTCCAGGTCGTGGTGGTACTTGTGATATCTCAGCATGGGATGCATTCTACCTAGCTATGTTCTGGATGTTAAACACAATTTCTTGGGTAACATTCTATTGGCATTGGAAACATATGACAATTTGGAGCGGGAACCCAGGCCAATTTAATGAATCTTCAAACTATATTATGGGTTGGTTAAGAGATTACTTATGGTTAAATTCATCACCATTAATTAATGGTTATAACCCGTTTGGTATGAATAACTTAGCTGTTTGGGCTTGGACTTTCTTATTTGGTCATTTAATCTGGGCTACTGGATTTATGTTCTTAATTTCTTGGCGTGGTTATTGGCAAGAATTAATTGAAACATTAGTTTGGGCTCATGAACGTACACCACTTGCGAACTTAGTTCGTTGGCGTGATAAACCAGTCGCTTTATCGATTGTTCAAGCACGTTTAGTTGGTTTAGTACACTTCGCTGTTGGTTTTATCTTAACATTTGCGGCGTTTGTTATTGCATCTACTTCTGGTAAATTTGCATAATTTTGAAAAAAGGTTAAATATTTATTTAACCTTTTTTCATCATTCTTTTAAAAACTTTCTAAAAAACTTGAATTTTTTTGACAAATCTTCTAAAGTCTAAGATACAATAGTTATTATTTATTAAGAATTTATCGGGATATAGCTCAGCTTGGTAGAGCACCTGCTTTGGGAGCAGGGGGTCGTAGGTTCAAATCCTACTATCCCGAGTCAAACTAATTTCTCCATCAGACATTTATGGATACAATTGTCATTAGATGACTCGGATTTTTTTTCAAATTTATACTTTTAAATATTTTTATTTTATATTATCATATCCATATACAATATTATCTTCTATATTTTTTTAGTAATCAAATACTTATTAACTTAATACGAATTCAAAATGGGTTTAGATGAAAAATTTGCTCCAGTTCGAACAGCATTCTATGATAAAATTGGAGAATTATTTGTAAAAATAGCTTCTCAGTTTGGATATCCAGAAACTCCTGGTATGCCAACGATTTCTAAGGTTCTCTCAGAAGGGCAAGGAAAATTCGCAGCAATTGATACTCTTCCAAAACGGATAACATATTTTCCTCCAGCACAGCGTCCTGAAACTTGGTTTGAAATGATATTTGGACCAACACCTCGAGTTGAACCAGTTCCAAGGTATATATACGAAACGCAAGATGAAGGGTTTTATAATTTCTATATTGAAAATTATAACAATATTTTCTTTCTCCCCGATTGGCTATCCGAATTTATTCAAGTGAAATTGAATATTTGTTTAGATATTAGTATTCTTGAAATTCTTCGTGAGGTGATATTTATTGGATTAGTTTTCTATTCTCAAATGGTAATTCTTAGAATTGCCATCTCGTGGCTTATTTATATTAATCCTTATACATTTCCATGGTCATATCTAACAACTGCAGTGGATTGGACAGAAGATACTCTACAAGGCATTGTCCCTTCAATATTTGGTGTCAATGTTACGGGAAGTATTTTTCTGGGCGCACTTGGGGTATTGGCCGATAGCTTAAATCATTTAGTCTTTACGATGCCATTTCTTCCAAGTGAAGGAGAACCAACAAAACTTGTGATTAATAATCAAATGAAAGATGTACTTGTTTTCCATTATTTACCAACCTTGTGGTACCGACATCCTATTCCAAATGATATTCGAGAATTTTGGTTCCATGAACGACCTGATATTTTAGAATATATGAAAACGGCCTACAGTGATTTAAATTTACAATTACTCCCAGATAGCCAGATAATTCATCAACAGCAAATGGTTGGGGTCAGTCTTTTAATGGATAACCTGCATAGTATTTTTTAAGTGTATTGAGTTATTCATAGAATTATTAATCTGTAATTTTCATAGATTAATGATTCTATTATAATAGATATATGAGAAATTAGAATTCTATTATTTTATTTCTGAAGTTAGTAATTTTTAAGTTTAAACTATTTATACTATTTAAAATCTCGGATATTTTAATTCATACGTTAAGATAAGAATTAACTTTATGAGATAAACTTCAAACGAAGTTCAAAAAAACAAATTTATGGAAATTTAAAGAGAGTTTGATCCTGGCTCAGGATGAACGCTGGCGAGATGCTTTACACATGCAAGTCGTACGAGAGTCTTTGACTCGAGTGGCGGACGGGTGAGTAACACGTAAGAATTTGCCTTTAGGAGGGGGACAACAACTGGAAACGGTTGCTAATACCCCATATGCTTTCGAGTGAAATGGATTTTTCCGCCTAGAGAGAAGCTTGCGGCTGATTAGCTTGTTGGTAGGGTAATGGCTTACCAAGGCGACGATCAGTATCTGGTTTGAGAGGACGATCAGACACACTGGAACTGAGACACGGTCCAGACTCCTACGGGAGGCAGCAGTGGGGAATTTTCCGCAATGGGCGAAAGCCTGACGGAGCAATCTCGCGTGAGGGATGACTGCCTATGGGTTGTAAACCTCTTTTTTCAGGGAGGAATAAATGACGTGTACCTGAAGAATAAGCATCGGCTAACTCCGTGCCAGCAGCCGCGGTAATACGGAGGATGCAAGTGTTATCCGGAATCACTGGGCGTAAAGCGTCTGTAGGTGGTTTAATAAGTCAACTGTTAAATCTTGAGGCTCAACTTCAAAATCGCAGTCGAAACTATTAGACTAGAGTATAGTAGGGGTAAAGGGAATTTCCAGTGGAGCGGTGAAATGCGTAGAGATTGGAAAGAACACCGATGGCGAAGGCACTTTACTGGGCTATTACTGACACTCAGAGACGAAAGCTAGGGTAGCAAATGGGATTAGATACCCCAGTAGTCCTAGCTGTAAACAATGGATACTAGATGTTGAACAGATCGACCTGTGCAGTATCAAAGCTAACGCGTTAAGTATCCCGCCTGGGAAGTATGCTCGCAAGAGTGAAACTCAAAGGAATTGACGGGGGCCCGCACAAGCGGTGGAGCATGTGGTTTAATTCGATGCAACGCGAAGAACCTTACCAGGGTTTGACATGATACGAATTTCTTTGAAAAAAGAAAGTGCCTTTTGGAACGTATACACAGGTGGTGCATGGCTGTCGTCAGCTCGTGTCGTGAGATGTTGGGTTAAGTCCCGCAACGAGCGCAACCCTCATTTTTAGTTGCCTTATTGGAACTCTAGAAAGACTGCTGGTTATAAACCGGAGGAAGGCGGGGATGACGTCAAGTCAGCATGCCCCTTACACCCTGGGCTACACACGTGCTACAATGGGTGAGACAATGAGATGCAAATCTGCGAAGACAAGCTAATCTATAAACTCATTCTAAGTTCGGATTGTAGGCTGCAACTCGCCTGCATGAAGTTGGAATCGCTAGTAATCGCTGGTCAGCTATACAGCGGTGAATTCGTTCCCGGGCCTTGTACACACCGCCCGTCACACCATGGAAGCTGGTTATACCCGAAGTCGTCACTCTAACCATTCGGAGGAGGATGCCTAAGGTAGAATTAGTGACTAGGGTGAAGTCGTAACAAGGTAACCGTACTGGAAGGTGCGGTTGGATCACCTCCTTTTAAAAAGAAATTTTTAAGAATAAGGTCGATACATTCCCAAGTAGGAATGGTAATAATCAAAAGTTAAATCATTAACTTTTAGTAAATCATCAAAATGATTTACGGGCTATTAGCTCAGTTGGTTAGAGCGCACCCCTGATAAGGGTGAGGTCTCTGGTTCAAATCCAGAATGGCCCAGCGGGGGTATAGCTCAGCTGGTAGAGCACCGCCTTTGCACGGCGGTTGTCAGCGGTTCGAATCCGCTTACCTCCACATGAGAAAATAAAGAAATTTTTTAAGAAACGTCTTAAATTCAAGGAATTAAGAGTTTATGGGGAATACCTTGGCATTCAGAAGCGATGAAGGACGCGTTTACCGGCGAAACGCTTCGGGGAGTTGGAAAAAAGCTATGATCCGGAGGTCTCCGAATGAGGAAACTTTTTATACTACTTATTGAATTCATAGATAAGCAAGAGCGAACCTAGGGAACTGAAACATCTTAGTACCTAGAGGAAAAGAAAGTAAAAAACGATTCCCTTAGTAGCGGCGAGCGAAACGGGAGAAGCCTAAACTTAATTTTATAGATTAAGGGTAGTGGGACGATTGTTAATCGATTAGGACAATTAGACGAATAAGTTGGAATACTTAACCAAAGAAAGTGATAGTCTTGTAGTTGAAAATTGAAATAATCAAATCAAATCCCAAGTAGCATGGAGCACGTGAAATTCCGTGTGAATCTGCGAGGACCACCTCGTAAGGCTAAATATTACTGAATGACCGATAGTGAAACAGTACCGTGAGGGAAAGGTGAAAAGAACCCCGGGAGGGGAGTGAAAAGAACATGAAACCATAAACTTACAACCAGTAGGAGGACGACTAAATCGTCTGACTGCGTGCCTGTTGAAGAATGAGCCGGCGACTTATAGGTAGTGGCAGGTTAAGGCAGAGAATGCTGGAGCCATAGTGAAAGCGAGCCTGAATAGGGCATATGTCACTGGTTATAGACCCGAACCCGGATGATCTAACCATGGCCAGGTTGAAGCTTAGGTAATACTAAGTGGAGGACCCAACCGACTGATGTTGAAAAATCAGCGGATGAGCTGTGGTTAGGGGTGAAATGCCAATCGAATTCGGAGCTAGCTGGTTCTCCCCGAAATGCGTTTTGGCGCAGCGATAAATATTATAACTTAGGGGTAAAGCACTGTTACGTATGCGGGCTGGTAATTCGGTACCAAATCGTTGCAAACTAAGAATACTAAGTGAACAGTTTATCAGTGAGACTGTGGGGGATAAGCTCCATTGTCAAGAGGGAAACAGCCCAGAGCACCAGTTAAGGCCCCTAAATGATTACTAAGTGATAAAGGAGGTGGGAGTGCAAAAACAATCAGGAGGTTTGCTTAGAAGCAGCAATCCTTTAAAGAGTGCGTAATAGCTCACTGATCGAGTAAACCTGCGCCGAAAATGTACGGGACTAAGTAATCTGCCGAAACTGTGCGATATATTGAAAATATATCGGTAGGGGAGCGTTCTGTTGTAGATTGAAGTATTAGCGGAAGCGGATATGGACGAAGCAGAAGTGAGAATGTCGGCTTGAGTAACGAAAATATAGGTGAGAATCCTATACCCCGAAAACCCAAGGTTTCCTCCGGAAGGCTCGTCCGCGGAGGGTAAGTCAGGACCTAAGGCCAGGCTGAAAAGCGTAGTCGATGGACAACGGGTTAATATTCCCGTACCATTATTTATTGATAACGAGGGACGAAGAAGGCTAAGCTGGCCGGATGTTGGTTACCGGTTTAAGCGTTCGAGATGTTGAGAAACGGTGAAAACGTTTTGAGTTGAGGCGTGATGACGAGATGCTACGGCATTGAAGCAGTCTATGTCAGACTTCCAAGAAAAGCTCGCACTGTCGTAAATAAATAATGCCTGTACCATAACCGACACAGGTGGGTAGGTAGAGTATACTAAGGGGCGCGAGATAACTCTCTCTAAGGAACTCGGCAAAATGACTCCGTAACTTCGGGAGAAGGAGTGCCTTATTTATAAGGTTGCAATAACAAGATCCAAGCAACTGTTTATCAAAAACACAGGTCTCCGCTAAGTCGTAAGACGATGTATGGGGGCTGACGCCTGCCCAGTGCCAGAAGGTTAAAGAAGTTGGTTAGCATTAGCGAAGCTGATAACTGAAGCCCTGGTGAACGGCGGCCGTAACTATAACGGTCCTAAGGTAGCGAAATTCCTTGTCGGGTAAGTTCCGACCCGCACGAAAGGCGTAATGATTTGGATACTGTCTCGGAGAGGGGCTCGGTGAAATAGACTTGTCTGTGAAGATGCGGACTACCTGCACCTGGACAGAAAGACCCTATGAAGCTTTACTGTAACTTGAAATTGAAATTGGACTTTATTTGCGCAGCATAGGTGGGAGGCGTTGAGTTTATTCTTGCGGGAATTTAGGAGCCATCAGTGAGATACCACTCTGGTAATGTTAGATTTCTAACTTTGTATCATGATCTGGTCAAAGAACAGTTTCAGGCGGGCAGTTTGACTGGGGCGGTCGCCTCCCAAATGGTAACGGAGGCGTACAAAGGTTTCCTCTGAACGTGTAGAAATCGTATCTAGAGTGTAAAGGCATAAGGAAGCTTGACTGTGAGACCTACAAGTCGAGCAGGGACGAAAGTCGGTCTTAGTGATCTGACGGTGCTGAGTGGAAAGGCCGTCACTCAACGGATAAAAGTTACTCTAGGGATAACAGGCTGATCTCCCCCAAGAGTTCACATCGACGGGGAGGTTTGGCACCTCGATGTCGGCTCATCGCATCCTGGGGCGGTAGTACGTCCCAAGGGTTGGGCTGTTCGCCCATGAAAGCGGTACGCGAGCTGGGTTCAGAACGTCGTGAGACAGTTCGGTCCATATCCGGTGTAGGCGTTAGAATATTGAGAGGAGCCTTCTTTAGTACGAGAGGACCGAGAAGGACATACCTCTGGTGTACCAGTTATCGTGCCAACGGTAAACGCTGGGTAGCTATGTATGGAGTGGATAACCGCTGAAAGCATCTAAGTGGGAAGCCCACCTCAAGATAAGTATTCTCATCACGTAAGTGAGTAAGGTCACGGTAAGACTAACCGTTTAATAGGCATCAAGTATAAATGTAGTAATATATGAGCTGAGATGTGCTAACAGACCGAGGACTTGAATTTTCAAATAAACTTATAGTTACTAATTAATTTAGTAACTATTTTTGCTTTGGTGTTTTTAGTGTATTCAGCGGAACCACACTGATCCATCTCGAACTCAGTAGTGAAACGTTATAAATCGACGACGATACTTGGAGGGACACTTCCTGGGAAAATAGTTCAATGCCAAAGTTTTTTAATTTCTCTAAAATCAAGATAGTGTGATAAATATAATGTCTTCAAACGTATTTTTATAGGTTTAGTTTGCTATCATTCTTTTTTTTCACCTTTTAGTGCTAATGGTAAGGAACTCATATACAAGTTTTGAAGCTTTCTAAAATGATCGGAAACCAATTCCAAGAAATAAATATAAACACTATGTGACACGTAATTTGCCTATTTTCAAAATCTTAAAAACTAGTCTATAATGCTAATATCTTAATATTTTTTAGTTTTTCTTGTAATTTAACAATTTAACTTTCAACTCTAATATCGATGAGTAGTAGTAAGAGAGTTAGAGGGTTTCAATGGTGTCATTTCCAGAAATTAAGAAAAAGGTATTAGAATAGAGAACTGACGTGATCAATCAACATTGGATTGGATTGCTTAGGTTATGTCAATGTTTCTATAATAGTTAGAGGTATAAAAAAACATACTTATTCTATTTCTCTCCCTCGTCCGTCATTTTAGGCTAAAGAGTTTATGGAATACAAAGAATTTCTTTGGTATAAGATATAGATAATTTATTTATCTTTCGTTAAAAATATTTCATTAACTTATAAAAATTTATGAGTTAATGAAATAAAATGATAATTATTTCTCTTGAAAAATTAATGTAATTTTTAGATAATATTAGCCTTCTTTAATAGAGCTGAAACTGTCTCAGTTGGTTGAGCTCCGTTGCTTAACCATTTTTCTATTTTTGGAATATCAAATTTACACTCTTTTGAAATAGGACTATAGAACCCTACTTCTTCTACTGGACGTCCATCTCGTCGAGTGCTACTTTCCATAATAACTAATCGGTATGAGGGAGCACGTTTGCGGCCAATGCGTTTTAATCGTAATTTTAACATAGTAATAAATAGATAATGTATAATAATTTAATTTATTAGCGTCGAGAGTAGTATTCAACTACAAGTAATTCATTAAGTTGTAATTGCACATCATCACGATCACAGTAATCTAAAACCGTTGCTTCTAATTTGGAATCATTAAATTCTAAATTACTAGGAATTCCATTGCGCTGATTTATTTTCAGATTATTTGTAACTAAGTTTTTCGAAGTATTTTTTTCTTTAACACTAATTACATCATTTAACCGACATTGAAAACTTGGAATACTAATTACTTTTTTATTTACTGTAATATGTCCATGATTTACTAATTGACGAGCTTGAGCAATACTTTTTGCAAAGCCTAATGTAAAACAAAGAGTATCTAATCTCATCTCTAATAATTGAAGTAAAATTAAACCTGTTACCCCTTTTCTTCGACGTGCTTCTTTTACATAGCGGAATAACTGTTTCTCTGTTAAGCCATAATTGTATTTTAGCTTTTGTTTTTCAGTTAACCGAATTCCATATTCAGTTGCTTTTTGTCCTTTATTATCAGAAGCTCTAGGCTTTCCAGGAGGTTGCTCTTTAATTGATGTTTTTGTTGTTAAACCTGGTAACACCACTGATTTTCCTAAACGTCTAATAATTCTTAATCGTGGTCCGCGATAACGTGACATAAATGAATTATAATTATGAGTAATCTTTTATAAATCCTGAAATCATTTTGAATCAATAAGGGCGAGTGACCGGACTTGAACCGGCGAATGGCGGAATCACAACCCGCTGCCTTAACCACTTGGCCACACCCGCCATATTGTCTTGACTAATAGTTTACCAGTTTTTACAATTTGATGTCTAGTAAATCTAATAAAAAATTATGAGCCACATTAAAAATTTCTTCTTAAATAACGAAAAATATACACTTGAAGCCGATATTAGTTTACATGATCTAATAACTTACTTTAATTACAATGAAAGTCTTTTAGTATTAGAATATAATCAAGTAATTTTTGATAAACGTTATTGGAAAACAACCTTTATTCAAGATTCAGACGAAATTGAAATTGTTACAATTGTAGGAGGTGGGTAATCTTATAAAATTAATAGAATTACCCATTTTGTATATCCATGGGCTGGGTTAATAAGTTTTCAATCAGTGTAGTTTTGAAATGATAAGTATACTCTATTTTATCTAAATTTGATCGAACTATGCTGATTCCCATTTTTATTAAAAGTGAAATAATGATTTATTATTAATGAAAAAATTTTGATTTCTTTTATATGTCTGTGATTTGATTAATTAATCGTGTTTAAGTAGATCTTAAAACTGTCATTAGATTATGTTGTTAACCAAAATTAATTAGCTTTAGTAAATACTAAACCATTGGTTTCCCCATATCGTTCCATAAATCGAATAAACCGATCCCATGCTTCAGAACTTTTCATAATATAAATGGATTCAATTGCTTCTGGTTTTCCATTTACAAATTTGGCATTTACATTTCGTGTTTCTAAAATACCTTCTTCATCAATTAAATACATTCCAGTAATTTCACCTTCTTTTGTTGTTCGTTTATCCAAAATATTCGGATTTTTAAATATAAAAGTCGCAGTTCCAGTACTCCCATCTCTTGATCGTGTTAAACGAACATCTGGTAAGACTTTTTCACTTAGACCACGTATAAATTGAATTTTAGCTTCCATCTTTTTACCCTATGTCAATATCACGTATATGTCATAATGAATATATATTTAATTATGCATTTTCATATATATAAAAACAACCTTTTATAATTATTAAAATTTTCACTATTTGTTCAAACTGGGATGGCAGGATTTGAACCTACGAATGGCGGAGTCAAAGTCCGCAGCCTTACCACTTGGCGACACCCCAAATACTTTGCAAATTTTTGCAAATCTAAAACTATGAAATTGGGCAAGAAGGGATTCGAACCCCTGACACCGTAGGTCGTAACCACGTGCTCTAGTCCACTGAGCTACAAGCCCAAAATATACTTTCAATGATTAATTATACTCTATTGTTACTAATTAAGTAAAGCAAAAAAATGAAGAAAACTCAACTTTTGACTTGCCGAAGTTTTATGTGGTCTAGTACAGTAGAAATTTAAAGATTTTTTATAAATAATAATAGTAAATTTAGAAACACTTCATGGCTAAAAAAATTTTATATCAAGACAATGCTAGACGTGCTTTGGAAAGAGGAATGGAGATAATGGTAGAAGCTGTTTCTGTAACATTAGGACCAAAAGGTAGAAATGTTGTATTAGAAAAAGCTTATGGCTCACCACAAATTGTGAATGATGGCGTAACAATTGCAAAAGAAATTAATTTAACAGATCATATTGAAAATACCGGTGTTTCATTAATTCGTCAAGCCGCCTCAAAAACGAATGATGTTGCAGGCGATGGGACTACGACGGCTACCGTTTTAGCTTATGCAATGGTAAAAGAGGGATTGAAAAATGTCGCTGCAGGTGCCAATCCAATCGCGATTAAACTTGGTATGGAAAAAGCAACTCAATATCTTGTAACCCAAATCAATGAATTTGCTCAACCAGTGGAAGATATTCAATCAATTCAACACGTTGCTTCAATTTCAGCTGGAAATGATGAAATCATTGGATCACTCATTGCAGATGCTTTAGCAAAAGTTGGAAAAGAAGGGATTATTTCGTTGGAAGAAGGAAAAGGTATCACAACGGAACTGGAAATTACAGAAGGAATGAAATTAGAAAAAGGTTTTATTTCTCCTTATTTCATTACTAATACAGATAAGATGGAAGTCTTATATGATAACCCATATATCTTATTAACAGATAAACGAATCACTTTAGTACAACAAGATTTATTACCAATTTTAGAACAAATAACAAAAACAAAACGTCCACTTCTTATCATCGCTGAAGATGTTGAAAAAGAAGCCTTAGCAACATTAATTTTAAATAAGTTAAGGGGAATTGTGAATGTTGTAGCAATTCGAGCGCCAGGATTTGGTGAACTAAGAAAACAAATGTTAGCTGATATTGCAATTTTGACAGGTGGAACAGTAATTACTCAAGATGCTGGATTAAGCTTAGATAATATTCAACTGGATTTATTAGGGCAAGCACGTCGCGTTATTGTTACTAAGGAAGGAACAACAATTGTTGCATCTGGTCAAACTCTAGAAGAAATTAAGATCCGTTGTGAACAATTACGAAAACAAGCGAATGTAGCAGATACAGCTTATGAAAAAGAAAAGTTGCAAGATCGAATTGCAAAATTATCTGGTGGTATTGCAGTGATTAAAGTTGGAGCTGTAACCGAAACTGAAATGAAGGATAAAAAATTACGATTAGAAGATGCTATTAATGCAACTAGAGCAGCTGTCGAAGAAGGAATTGTTCCAGGTGGTGGAGCAACATTAACACATTTATCAGAAAATCTTGTGAGTTGGGCAAAAACAAACTTAAAAGAAGATGAACTGATTGGTGCAATTATTATCTCTCGAGCAATTTTAGCTCCCTTACGGCGAATTGCCGAAAATGCTGGTATTAATGGTCCAGTAGTTTTGGAAAAAGTTCAAGAGCAGGAGTTTGAAGTTGGGTATAATGCTGCTGAAAATACCTTTGGAAATCTGTATGAAGAGGGTGTCGTCGATCCTGCTAAAGTGACACGTTCTGGTTTACAAAATGCAACTTCTATTGCAAGTATGATTTTAACAACTGAATGTATTATTGTAGATGATATTTAAATACAAGTGAATCATAATATTTTACCAAATACTTGAACTTTATTATTTATAATATTCTATTACAGTTAATAAGTTGTTATAAACGTATTCAAAAATTATTATTGTAATAAATATATAATAGTATTACATCTACTGTAAAAAAATAAGAATCGAATAAAATTAAATCTTTATTCGATTCTTATTATTAGTAAGCTAACCCTAAACTACGTGTTGTTTCAGCTCCTAGGTATACGCGAACACTTAAGAAATCTGTTGGACAAGCTGTTTCACATCGTTTACAACCGACACAATCTTCAACACGTGGTGATGAAGCGATTTGACCAGATTTACACCCATCCCATGGAACCATTTCTAATACATCTGTAGGACATGCACGTACACATTGTGTACAACCAATGCATGTGTCATAAATTTTTACCGTATGAGACATAAAAAATTATCCTTTATTTTTAAAAAAGTGATGAAAAAAGTCAATCCAACAATTTAAACTTAATTATTATAGTGATTTATTAAATCTCATAATTGGATAACAAAATCTTTTTAATGGATTTCAGAAATGTTTAAACTGTTGTTATAACTTAGGTTTCTTTTTGATTCCTCATGATGTTATGAGAGGAAATCAAAATTATTTATTTTATTATCGTGATAATCTTTGAACTTGTTGAATAGCTAAACGGCCAATATTATATAATGCCCATGATGCTGCAACTAATAATGGTAGACCAATTACAAATATACGAGTATCCATAAATAAAAATCCTTTATATATAATTTTTAAAATTTATAAAATAATATCTTACTATTATACTATTATATTTTAATAGTATATATAAAATATATAAAATTAAATATTTATCTTAACGACTGGTTGGAAAAACAACTCAGATAATGGAAACGTATAATATAAAAAAAATAGTGGCAATAGAATATAGTAACTAAGCTAGGTATTATAATTAGTTTAATTCCTAATAAATATTAATCGATGCTATATGGTATAAGTGAGATGAAATGGAGGAGCAAGGAAGGAGTAGATTTATAGCTTGTTCTCTTAGGGAAAGGCTAAGCCTTATTTTATTATCAAAAAAAAAATTGTCAAGTATCAATTTTATAGTTTTTTAATAGTTAATGTTTATTATTATTGTTTATTTGTTTATTCATTTGGCTCAGATTATTCTTTCATGATAATTAAATTTTGAAAGATTTAATTTTACCGTTTTAGTTAAACGAAAAATATGTTTAGAAAAGCTATTATTACGTTGTTTAGGTATGGTTTAAGTAACTATTATTAAAATTGATTTATTTAAACTTAAATAGTCAATATTAATTATGTATCATATGACTTGTTTTTTTTTTTTAATTAGTGTAGTATTTGTTTACTTTATAATATAATAGGCGGTATGGCCAAGTGGTAAGGCAGTGGATTGCAAATCCTCTATCCCCAGTTCGAATCTGGGTGCCGCCTTTAATTAAATTGAGGAACTCGTAAATGGTTATTTTGATCCTTTTACAAAACAAATCGCTGTGTTCGAAGCTTGCGCAATTGAACAATATATCAGCTCTCATATGCTTAAGAATCATATATTAGAAAAACTTAAGGATGAGTTAGCTAATGAGAGGCAACAAGCTATGAATAGATAAGCTGCAATAGACGCGTTAAATCTATTAGAAAAAGAAAAAAAATGGATATATGACACAATGCAAAATATGCAACCAGATTTACTAATCTGTAATGTAGACATCAGAGCTGTAGAAAATAAGATAAATACGAATCCAAAGGCAATAGTTAGGTAACTAAACACAAAAAATTGAAGAAAAATCTAACAAAACAGTATAATATAATACTAAAGCACGAAGGAGAAGAGTTATGACTCAAAAATGGGACTCACAAAAATATGTACAATTGGTAAAAAAATTGGGAAATTATAATTTGTATGAGTCATTAATGGAAGATGATCCAGAGAAGATGGTGGATTTAAGAGAATTATTTTTTTATAATAGTTGTATTACTGCCGCTATTGAATATAAAGATTGTCAAAGATATTCAACAATTCTTCACAGTTTTTTAGCACATGAGATTGATATTGAACGACTTCGTGATAAATTTTTGTCGTTTCATATTCCAAAAAGTCGATTAGCTAGCGAAACAGTAGAAAAAATAGAAGAATCTATTCGTGATAACAAATTAACAGCTGAAGAACTAGATCTCCAAATTCACTGGGAACCAGAATTTCAGATATTGAGTGAAAAAATCGACTTAATATATCAGATACTTGACGAGGAGTTATTTTATTTTTCCTATGAAAGATGGGAATATGCAAATGAGTTTAGTGTGAGGATATATTTATGTCTCATAATCAGGAAACATATAAGGATCTTTAAGAAACTAAGTTAGATTTTTACTCTGTGAAATATATCCTATTTAACAGAGTATATATATTAATGGGAACGGGGGGACTTGAACCCCCACGCCGTTTAAAGCAACGGATTTTAAGTCCGTCGTGTCTACCAATTTCACCACATTCCCATGGTATAACATATATTATAACATAAAAGCATTTGGAAAGCAATACAATAGTTTTTTAATCTAAACTGAGGCCATTTATTTATAAATTTTCTACATAAATAATATGTAGAAAATTTAACATTTATTATGTTAACGATATAGAACAGAATACACCTGGATCTAAATCTAAATCAGCCAATAAATCCACAATAGATACATCTGGGTCTGAGTAGACCTCTAATAATCGTTTATGAGTTCGGATTTCAAAATGCTCTCGAGAATCCTTATCAACGTGTGGTGATCGTAAAACACAATAAATTCGCTTTGATGTTGGTAATGTTACCATTCCAACTGAATTTACAGCCGTTGGACTTAACGTTTGAGTAATTTTTCGACATGAAGAAACTAAAAGTTCATGATTAAAAGATTCTAATCTTATACGAACTTTTTCATTCGTTTTATTATTCATAAAATTTTTTAACTATTTAACAATTTTAGAAACTACACCTGCTCCAATTGTACGACCACCTTCACGAATTGCAAATCGCATACCATCTTCAATCGCAACTGGATAGATTAATTCAGCTGTCATTTTAATGCGATCACCTGGTAATACCATTTCAACTGCTGATCCATCATCTGCAGTAAATTCTGTAATTGCACCAGTTACATCAGTTGTTCGAACGTAGAATTGTGGACGGTAACCAGTAAAGAATGGAGTTGTACGACCACCTTCATCATTTGTTAAAACATATACTTCTGATTCAAATACTGTATGTGGAGTAATTGTACCTGGTTGTGATAATACCATTCCACGTTCAATATCTTCACGAGTAACACCACGTAATAAAATACCTACATTATCACCCGCAAAACCTTCTTCTAAAGTTTTTTGGAACATTTCAATTCCGGTAATAGTTGTTGTTTGTGTTTCACCAACACCAACAATCTCAACGCTTTCACCTACTTTTACTACCCCTCTTTCAATACGACCTGTGGCAACCGTTCCTCGTCCAGTAATTGAAAATACATCTTCAATTGCCATTAAGAAAGTTTTCTCAGTATCACGTTCCGGTGTTGGAATATATTCATCAACAGCATCCATTAATGCAAAGATTTTATCAACCCATGGATTTTCACCACGTTTAAGAGCTGGATTTGAAGAAATTGCTTCAATTGCTTGTAATGCAGAACCTGGACAAATTGGAATATCATCACCTGGGAAATCGTAAGCTGATAATAACTCACGAACTTCTAATTCAACTAATTCTAATAATTCCTCATCATCTACTTGATCTTGTTTGTTTAAGAATACAACAATATCTGGTACACCTACTTGTTTTGATAATAAGATGTGCTCACGAGTTTGAGGCATCGGACCATCAGCTGCTGAAACAACTAAGATAGCTCCATCCATTTGTGCTGCTCCAGTAATCATGTTTTTAACATAATCTGCGTGACCTGGACAATCTACGTGTGCATAGTGACGATTTTGTGTTTCATATTCAACGTGTGCAGTATTAATAGTAATACCACGAGCACGTTCTTCTGGTGCTCCATCAATATCAGCATAATCTTTAATTGCAGAACCACCTTCTAATGATAATGTTGCAGTAATTGCTGCTGTTAATGTTGTTTTACCATGGTCAACATGACCAATTGTTCCAATGTTAACGTGTGGTTTCGTACGTTCAAATTTTTCACGTGCCATTATAAAATTCCTTTAAGTTTTAAAAAATTACAATTAAATTTTTAGCTTGTAGCGAGATTATTTTTCAGTTTGGATTGGAATTAATATCTAAAATGTGCAAATGCTTTGTTTGCTTCAGCCATTTTATGAGTTTCTTCCTTTTTCTTAATAGTATTACCGATTTCGTTGGCAGTGTCAATAATTTCATTTGCTAATTTAATTGACATACTTCTTCCAACTCGTTGTTTTGAATATTGAATAATCCATCGTAATGAAAGATTCGTTGCTCTAAATCGACTTACTTCAATAGGTACTTGATAAGTTGACCCACCAATTCTTCTCGCCTTTACTTCAACAACAGGACTAGCTTTTCGAATTGCATTTTCAAATACCTTTAATGGATCATCATTTGTTTTTTTCTGAATGATTTCAAATGCATCATATACAATTTTTTTGGCAATCGTCTTTTTACCTGATTTTAAAATCCGTGTAATAAGTAAACTAACTAAATAACTGTTATACACAGAATCAGTTTCCGGAAAACGTTTCTTTGAAATATTTCTACGTGACATAAAATATAATTACTGAATATTGTTATTTCATTTAATAAATGATGCTATTTATTAAGCTTTTGGTTTTTTAACCCCGTATTTAGAGCGACCTTGTCGTCTATCTTGTACACCACCAGTATCTAAGGCCCCACGGACAATATGATATCGGACACCAGGTAAATCTTTTACTCGACCACCACGAATTAAAACAACCGAGTGTTCTTGTAAATTGTGACCAATTCCTGGAATATAAGCTGTAACTTCAAAGCCTGAAGTCAATCGAACACGAGCAACTTTTCGGATAGCTGAGTTCGGCTTTTTTGGTGTTGTTGTATAAACACGTGTGCAAACGCCTCGTCGTTGAGGACAATTCACAAGAGCGGGCGATTTTGTTTTCTTTTTAATATTGATACGTCTTGAACGAACTAATTGCTGAATAGTTGGCATAAAAGTTTTAAAATATTTGTAAATATGTTATTGATCGGTTGAGTTTAAACCATATTTTTTCATGAATCTTTCTACTCGTCCTTCACTATCAATCATCACTTGTGATTTAGTGTAAAATGGATGATTTGCTAACCACATATCAACTTGCAACTCTGGTTTAGTAGAACCAATTAAACCTAACGGTTTACCATCACATAGAATTGGTGTTTCTGGAAACCATTCTGGGTGTATATTTGTTTTTGGCATAATAGTTTTTGATAAAATTTTAACGTTTTGAGTATTGTGGAGCTTTTCTTGCTTTTCGTAAACCATACTTTTTACGTTCTTTAATTCGTGAATCACGAGTTAAAAATCCATGTGGTTTTAAACTTGCTCGATGTTGCTCATTGATTTTACATAGTTGTCTTGCAACTCCTAACTTGATTGCTTCCGCTTGACCAGTAAGGCCACCACCTTTTACAAATGCAACAATATCAAATTGAGAATCAAGTTTTACAGTTTTTAATGGAGCTAAAACAGTTGATAGATATGTATCGTTGTATTGTAAATATTGATTTCCCGAAATTTTATTAATTATTACATTTCCATTACCTGGTACTAAGAAAACTCGTGCAACGGCTTGTTTTCGTTTTCCAAGTCCAATATCATTTTTTTGAAAAATTAACTTTGTCATAAGTATTTCATGTTAGTTTATTTAGTGAGGATTAAAATTTGACTATACCTAGTAGTTTATAAATTTAAAAAACTAAGAATAGTACAAATTCTTTCCTATCCAATTTTAAGACTTGAATATAAATTTGTAACATCAATTTCAATTGGATTTTGAGCTTGATGAACATGGTTGTCACCATTATAAATTTTTAATCGTCTCATTAATCGTTTTGCTTCGGTTTGTGATAGCATTCGTTTCACTGCTCGTTCAATTGTAAATTTTGGAAGGCAATCAACAACGTTTCGAATTTTCAATGAATTACCTGGTCGACCTGGATTTCGAACCAGATAATGTTTACTTGTTTCGTTTACAATAATTGCATCGGCATTAATTAAAACAACATAATCTCCAGAATCGACAGCTGGATGATATTGTGATTTGTTTTTACCTTTTAGTAAACCTGCAATTATAGTCGCTAGTCGACCCAATGTTTGTCCACTACAATCAATAAGATACCAATTACGGTTCTTATAATCTTTAGTGGGTAAGAATGTTTTATTTAGTGAGTTCATAATTTTTTTAATAACTAAAAATAAGCATATATATAAGCATTATCGTAAGATAATACCTAATTTATTTTTTAATGTCGAAAAAACTTCAATAGATGATTTTCGACCAAAGTTTTTTAGTTCTTGAAGTTTTTCAGGTGAATATTGTAATAAATCTCCAACTGTATTGATTTGAGCTTTTTTTAAACAATTATAAGCTCGAACCGATAATTGTAATTCTTCAATTGCAATATTAGTATATGGTTCAATGCTTAGAGATTGAACTTTTGGTTCTAATTTATTAAGTTTTGTTGTTTGTTTATTTTCAACTAATAAACTAAATAGATCAATTGTAACCTGAGCAGCTGATTTAAATGCTTCATCTGGTGAAATACTTCCATTTGTCCAAATGTCTAAAAACAACCTTTCTGTTATGTTATTTGCATTATCATAAACATTTTCAATTTTGAAATCGACTTTTTGAACAGGCATAAAAATCGTATCAAGTTGGAGATAATTCTCATCATCTTCTAAAAATGTTTGGGATGCTAATTTATATCCAGTCCCATATTCAAACTTAAATTCAATTTCAATCACGTTTGCCGTTGAAATTGTCATAATATAATGATTTGGATTAACAAGTTCTAAATCCGACGGTAACTGAATTAAATCAGCTGTCACGACGATTGGTCCTTGAATTTTCAAACGCCCAAATTGAGGGGATTGAGAATTCCCACGTAAAATAACTCCTTTTAAATTTAGTAAAATTTCCAGAATATCTTCCCGAACACCAGGAATTGTTGAAAATTCATGACTAACTCCAGCAATTCGAACAGCAGTAATTGCAATTCCACCTAAGTCATTTAAAAGTACTCGTCGAAGTTGATTCCCGATCGTGATTCCTTGACCTGATTTTAAAGAATTGATTAAAAATTGTCCATGACAAGCCCCTGATTCGATCTTGTCAGATTTAAGGCATTTTACTGAAATATTATTTATCATTTGATTTTTTAAAACTAAACGCTAAACGCGACGACGTTTAGGAGGTCGACATCCATTATGTGGAACAGATGTGATATCCTGAATTGATGTTATTTCTAATCCTGCGCCTTCAATGGCTCTAATAGCAGTTTCACGACCTGATCCTTGGCCTTTTACTAAAATGTCAACACTTTTGATGCCAATATTTGCTGCGTCAAGAGCTGCTTTTTCAGCAGCCGTTTGTGCAGCAAACGGTGTACTTTTTCGTGCTCCTTTGAATCCAGAACTTCCAGCAGAAGCCCATGAAATAGTATCACCATTTACATTTGTAATAGTTACAATTGTATTATTGAAAGTTGACTGAATATGGACAACACCATTTCTTAAATTACTTTTGTCTTTTCTAATTGTTGATTTTCTAGTGGTTTGTGGCATATAAAAATTTTAAATAAATCCAATACTAGTATAAAATTATTTTTTCTTACCTGTAACAGTCTTCTTAACTCCACGTCGACTTCGTGCATTTGTTCGAGTTCGTTGACCTCGAACAGGTAAACTATTTCGATGTCGTTTTCCGCGGTGACAATTGATTTCATTTAATCGTTTGATATTTAAACCATTAAATCGTCTTAGATCCCCTTCTAATTTTAAATCAGTATTTTCTAAGGTTTGACGTAAGGCAACTGTTTGTTCTGTTGTTAAATCATAAACACGTGTATCGGAATCGATTTCTGCAATTTCAATAATTTTCTTCGCAGATGTAAGTCCAATTCCATGAATATACGTCAATGCGTACGCAACTTTTTTATTTCTCGGTAAATCAACACCAACTAATCGTACCATTTTATAAACTCCTTTCTAATATTATCCTTGACGTTGTTTGTGTTTTGGATTTGGACAAATAACCATAATTTTACCATGTCGTTTAATGACACGGCATTTGTCACACATTTTTTTTACTGAAGGACGAACTTTCATATTTTAATTTTTAAATAATAATTTTTAGTTTATCGATACATATCCGTATAAATCTCAGAAAAGTAAATATTACTAATTTCACGTTTTAAATCTAAGACCACACCACCTAAGATTAGGAAGGATGTTGTACTTAAACCATTTAAACTCGTAATATTTAATGTAGATTCAATGAAATTAGGAACGATTGTTATGAATGCAAGTAATGTCGCACCCATTAATGTAATTCTTTGTATTTCTTGTTTTAAGTAAAAGATTGTTTGAACACCTGGTCGAACACCTGGAATTTTGACAGCTGACTTTTGAAGTTGATCAGAAATATCTTTTGGATTCAAGACAATAGATGAATAGAAGGAACTAAAGCCTAAAATTAGGACAAAATAACCTATCCAATAAATCCATTTAAAATTAGTAAGAAAATTCAGTGATTGGAAGACACCCAAATTAATAAGATAATTTGGAATCACCAAAAAACTAGTTGTCAAAATGATTGGCATTACACCAGCTTGGTTGAAGCGTAATGGAAGATAACTTATACCGTTCTTACCATCATCATCATATTGACCAGATGCGCGATTTAATCGTTTTGATGATATTAAGTTAATATTAAGAGTCGAATTTTGAAGTAAGACAATTGCATATAATGCAAATAAAATTAAAGCTACAAGACCAAGCATCGACACAATTGAAAGAACCAACGTATTTTCTTTATTTTCAACTACTATTTTATCAATTAGGTTTGGTAAATTTGATACAATATTTGTATAAACTAATAATGATGTTCCATTGCCTAAACCATAATCTGTTATAACTTCACTTAACCATAAAACAATCATTGCTCCTGCTGTTAACCATATTACAATCTGACTTGCTAAGATGATATTCCAATCGAATAAGATAGGACGGAGATATAAAGTAACACCAATACTTTGAATAATTGCTAAAATTAAAGTAATATTACGAGTTAGACGACTAATTTCACGTCTACCTTGAAAATCACCTTCTTTTTGTAATTTGGCCAATTGTGGAGAAAAACCAATTAAAAATTGAAGAATAATGGTTGCATTAATAGCTGGGAAAATATTTAAGGTAAACAACCCAATAATAAAAATCTTATCTCCTAAAAATGTACGAATTAAATCTTTAGCAACTAAATTCTGTTGAATTGAAAATGCTAAATCATTATGATTAATTCCAGGAACTGGAAGAAACGTACCGCTTCGAATAAACAGAAGGATTATCGAAGTAATAAAAATACGTGGTAATAAAAGTTTTATAAGTCTCCAACTAAGTTTAATTAGCACAGTTTATTTTTTTTTAGATTTTATAAATTATTCTTAATTCAAGTCACGAATTTTTGCAACTTGTGATTTAGTTGTTAAATTTTGCAATGCACAAATTGATGCTCTTGCATTATTTAATAAATTATTTGATCCTAATTGTTTTGCAATTACGTTTTTAACGCCTGCAACTTCTAATACAATACGAACAGCACCACCAGCAATTACACCTGAACCTTCAATGGATGGTCGCATAATTACCTTACAGGCACCATAATTTCCAATGACGTTATGTGGAATACTTAGAGATTTTGTAATTGGTAATTCAATTAAATTTTTGTGTCCATCTGCTTTTGCTTTTTTAAAAGCATTTACTACATCATCAGCTTTTGCAACACCTACACCAACTTTCCCATTTTCATCACCAATGACAACAACAGCACGGAAACTTAATTTTTTTCCACCTTTTGTTACCTTTGAAACACGACTAATTTTGATTAATCGTTCAACAAATTTTGGTTTGTTACGTGAATTTTTTTTTACTCTACTTATTTTTTTTAAATCAGTGCTCATAACAGTTAATTTATCTATATTGTTTTACAAATTTTGAAATTAAAATTTTAATCCACCTGCTCTTGCGCCATCTGCTAAAGCTTTAATCCGACCATGATATAGATAAGGACCACGATCAAAAACAATTTTTGTAATGTTTTGTTTTAAACTTAGTTCCGCTAATTTTTCTCCAATAAGTCTAGATGCATCACAAGTACGTCCAGTTGCTAAAGTAAGTTTAATGGAACGGTCTAAAGTTGAACAAGTTAATAAAGTTTTTGAAGTAGTATCGTCAATAATTTGCGCATAAATATTTTCATTCGAACGATATACAGATAAGCGTGGTCGATCTTGTGTACCTTTTACTGTTCCACGTAATGCTTGACGTTTTAATTTTCTATACTTATTCGGTTTTAATTTTTTGTTTTTGTTTTTTAATTTTAATAAAGTCCGTCTAGAAAGTTTCATAATTTTTTGGGGTTTAATATAAAATTTTGTGAATTCAATAAAAACGTAGAAAGTTTTGCTCCTTCAAATCACTCCAAGCAATTTAGCGAGTAAAATTATTTTCCAGCTTTTCCAGCTTTCCGAAGAATCTGTTCGTTTTTATAAAGAATTCCTTTTCCCTTATAAGGTTCTGGTCGTCTCCAAGCACGAATGTTGGAAGCAAATAAACCTAATAACTCTTTATCACATGATTTTAAATTTATTGTTGTATTTTGAACAACTTCAACAGAAATTGTTTCTGGAATGTCAATCTTAACAGGGTGACTATACCCTAAACTTAAGACAATTTCTTTTCCTTGAACGGCTGCTCGATATCCCACACCTTTTAAAATTAAGGTTAGTTCAAACTGTTCCGAAACTCCAATAATCATATTGTTAATTAGTGTTCGGTATAATCCATGCAATGAGCGAAGGTTTCGATTGTCATTTTTTAAACTTACTTTTAGGGTATTTTCATCTTGTTGAATTTCAATGGTATCAGGAATTGAAATTTCTAAGGTTCCAAATTTTCCTTTGACACTCATTTCTGACCCGTTCCAATTGATATCAACATTAGCAGGGATAGTAATTGGTAATTTTCCTATACGTGACATTTTTGAAACTCCTTATTTACCAAATATAACATAATACTTCACCACCAATACCAAGTTCTTTGGCTTTTAGGTTTGTCATTACACCACGTGATGTTGACATAATTGCAATCCCTAAATTATCTAAAACTTTTGGCAATTCTTTTGAATTTGCGTAAACACGCAAACCGGGCTTACTTACTCGTTTAATTTCACTAATTACCGAGTTTCTAGATTTTCCTGTATATTTTAAAGAAAGTAGTAGGTATTGTCGATTCCCATCCTGGTAATTTTCAAAACCGACAATAAAACCTTCTTCTTTTAAAATATTTGCAATAGCTACGGACATTTTTGTAACAGGTATCTGAACAATTTGATGCTTGACCATAGTAGCATTGCGAATTCTTGTTAACATATCTGAAATCGTATCTGTTACCACAATTTTCTCCTTATCAAATATAGTTTTATTTATTCTTGTGACCAACGTTTCCGTTTTAAATGTCTCTTACGATCCCAAACTTGGCTAACTTCTGAGAATGATGAATATTTGTCATAATATCCACAGTCGTTTAATGGGAATCGTAAGAATTTGAAAAGAATCATTCCATTTAAAATTTTATCCATCGATTTTGACTGGTATTTCGGAGAAGAATGCTCTAAAACAATTGTGATTGTAAATCCTCGTGCTTGATCGACATCATCATAATTAATTTCAGGAAAAATTAATTGTTCTTTTAAACCAAAGGTATAATTTCCAGCTTTATCAAAACTACGTAATGATAAACCACGAAAATCACGAATTTGGGCAAAGGTAAAGAATAATAATTTTGTTAAAAAAGCATACATCTTTTCACCTCGTAGAGTAACACTTAACCCTAATTCCATATTTTCACGAATTTTAAATCCGGCAATTGCTTTTTTTGATCGAGTAATAATGGGTTTTTGACCACTAATTCGTTCAAATTCTTCAATATTTTTTTTCAAAATACTGGTATTTTGAGCTGCTAATCCAAGACCACGATTGATTTGAATTTTTTTTAATTTTGGAACTGTATGAGGATTTTTAAATCGTGAAGGACTATTTTTGATTAAAATCGGTTTAATACCTTCTTCATATTCCTTTTTTATATCTTCCAATAGATTATGAATATCACCAATTTCTTCTAATGAATGTTGATTTAGCATAGTACGTTCTATTTAATTTATTTTTACATTGGAATGATGAATAGGAGCTTCAAATTGTTTAATTTCACCTATTTCATTCTCTGTGGTTGGTTTCACATGTTTAAATTTGAAATTAATTCCTTGAACAACCACTTTTTGCGTTTTTTTGTCTACTTTAATAACTTCTCCAGTTTCATTTTTATGAAACCCAGAAATAATTGTGACTTGATCACCAACTTTTATATTAAGTTTTTTCGTTTGTGCCATCTATAAGACCTCCGGAGCTAATGAAACAATTTTTGAAAGATTTTTATCACGAATTTCACGAGCCACTGGGCCAAATACTCTTGTTCCACGTGGGTTATTTTCAGGATTTACAATAACTGCAGCATTATCATCAAATCTAATATACATACCGTCTTGTCGACGAATAGTTTTTTTAGTTCTTACAATAATTGCTTTGACTACATCAGAACGTTTAATAGGCATGTTTGGAATTGCTTCTTTCACAACGGCAATAATAGTATCACCAATTTCAGCATATTTCTTATTTCCACCTAATATTCGAATACACATTACTTTTTTCGCACCTGTGTTATCAGCTACGGTTAAAATTGTTTGAGGATAAATCATAAAATACTATTTAACTGATTAACGATGATTTTGAAAGAATTTCCACTAACTTCCAACGCTTTCTTTTACTTAATGGTCGACATTCTTGAACTAATACTTGATCTCCGATATTGCATGTTTCTAATTCATCATGAGCTAAGTATTTTTTAGTTTTGATCAATGTTTTAGAATAGATTGGATGTGGGTATCGATTTTCAACCTTGACTACAATTGTTTTTTGCATCTTATTGCTGATCACAATACCAACCTGTTGTTTCACTGGCATTTGTTAACTCCTTAATTCCGAATTATTTATTAATTTCGTCTGTTTGCTCTACGTTTTCTAACCGTAATGTTAAAAGAGTTTTTAAATGAGCCAAATGACGTTTTGTATATTTTATTTCATGCGATTTTAAATTTTGTCGTGTCGCTTTTTTAAACCGTAAATTAAATAATTTGCTTTCGGTTTCAATAATCGCTTCTGAGATTTCTACATTTGAAAGTGAAAGAATGTCAGTAAATTTAGGTAAACTCATAGCTTATTTAATAGTGTCTTTATTAATAAATTTTGTTTTTAAAGGTAATTTATAAGCAGCTAAACTTAATGCAGCTCTGGCAACTTCTTCTGGAACAGAACTAATTTCAAAAATAATTGTTCCAGGCTTCACTACAGCTACCCAATAATCTACAGCACCTTTACCAGATCCCATTCGTGACTCAGCTGCTCGAGCAGTTACAGTTTTATCTGGGAAAATACGAATCCATAATTTTGCGCCACGTTTTGTATAGCGTGTGATTGTTCGTCGAGACGCTTCAATTTGACGTGAGGTAATCCAATTTGGCTCTAACGCTTGCAAACCAAAATTACCAAAGCAAATTTCATTACCACGTGTTGCTTTTCCGCGCATACGTCCACGATGGTATTTTCTATATTTTGTTCTTTTTGGACTTAACATAACAAATGAATGTAATAAAAATATAAATTTTCCTAATCAATCTTCTTTATTTAGATAAAATTTCACTTTTGAAAAGCCAAATTTTAATTCCTAAAACGCCATAGATTGTATTGGCTTCCGTTGTTGCATAATCAATATCTGCACGTAAAGTTTGTAGTGGAACACGCCCTTCACGAATCCATTCGCTTCTTGCAATTTCTGCACCATTTAAACGGCCAGAAACTTGGATTTTAATTCCATTTACATTTTGTCGTTGTGCCCGTTGTAGAATTGTTCGAGTCGCACGTCTAAATGCAATACGTTTTTCTAATTGTTCTGCAACTAGATCTGCTAAAAGTTTTGCTTCTAAATCTACAAACTCAATTTCTGAAACTTTAATTGTTAATTGACGATCAGCTGGTAATAATTTTTTAAGATTTTTAAGTAAGTTTTTTAATCCATTCCCCATATCATCTACTAAAATTCCCGGTTTACCAGTTTCAATAGTTAATTGAATATGATCTTTTAGTACATTTCGATAAATTTTGACCTTTGAAATATAATTTGCTCTTGAGATTGTATTTATATAAGTTCGAATTTTATCATCTTCTTCTAAAATGTTAGCGTACTGATTAAAATTAGCATACCATACAGATTGATGTTCTTGTACAATACCTAATCGAAATCCTAAAGGATGTGTTTTTTGACCCATATACGAATTCTCTTAATTTAAAATCCTAAATTTATAATTTAATTGGTTTCTTTCATCACAACTGTAATGTGACAAGTTGGTTTTAAAATTTTGTATGCTCGTCCTTGTGCACGAGGACGAATTCTTTTTAATTTTGGTCCTTCATCCGCAAAAATTTCTTCAATAATTAATTTCTTTTTATCTAATCCATAATTATGTTTAGCATTTGCAGCTGCAGAGTGAACTACTTGCCAAATAGGCCCACCAGCATCATAAGGTAAAAATTCTAAAATCATTAAAGCTTCTTGATATGAGCGACCTCGAATTTGATCAATCACTCGTCTAATTTTGTGCGGAGACATCCGAATATATTTTGCTACTGCTTTTACTGATTGCGAGTTGGCCATAGTAAGTTAATTAATACATGTATTTCTAGTTTATAAAAGTAACTTTCTGTTTGTAAAATCCAAAATTACCATAACGGTTCGGGTTTTTTAACTGGAAGTTTAGTAGTATACAAGAATTTAATCGTTATATAACTAAATGGTTCTAAATTTGAAATAGGTTTTGCTAAAAATTTATTAGCTTTGGATTCTTGGTGAATATAAATTTCATCAATCCAAATATCAAAAAAATCTATAGAAAAATTATTTTGTAAATAAAGAACAGGTGAATAAATAATAGCTAATAGATTATCCCGTTCTGTGGGTTTTGATTTTAAAGAATACATAACATCATCAATGGCATGATAAAAATATTTATTCTGAAAATTATTCAACATAATTTTATTAACTACTGATAATTCCTGATCGTATTTTATGTAAAATGTCTTTGATTTAATTTCATTTAAATTAGGATAGGAATGTGTCCATCGAGTGAATAATTGTCGACCTTCATAAGGTAACTTTAATTTTTCATTCAACTCAATACGTTCCAGATCTTTAAAACTATCTTTATGCAGAGATAACGATATCCATTCACTCACTGAATTTTCATTTTGGTGATAGATATCATTTTTAGTTTCTTTTTTTCTATCTTTCTGTCTATTATAAATTGAAGATTCTTCCATACATTTGCATTGTCGTTCATGTAAGGTTTTATTAATTGTTGGATCTCCAATGACTTGTGTCAGATAACGAAATAGATTCAAATTCATTAGTTTTAAATAATTAACGTTTTGATTTTCTATCAGCTTTAATATGAGTTTTGAAATTTCTTGTTGAGACAAATTCACCTAATTTATGTCCAACTAATTGGTCTGAAATGAAAATCGGTACATGCTGTTTTCCATTGTAAACCGCAATTGTGAACCCAACCATATTTGGTAAAATTGTTGAAGATCTTGACCAAGTAGTAATTGTATCTTTTTTATTTGCCTCATTCATCTTATCAATTTTTTTTAATAAATGATAAGCAACAAAGGGACTTTTTTTTAATGATCTTGCCATTTTTGAAATCTTTTTGTTAATAATCGTAAATAATTTTACTATACGCGTCGTCGAAGAATATAGTTATCACTTAATTTTTTATTCTTTCTTGTTTTAATACCCAGTGCAGGTTTACCCCATGGTGTTAATGGGCGTGTACGACCAATCGGTGCACGACCTTCTCCACCCCCGTGTGGATGGTCACATGGATTCATTACGGATCCACGAACAGTAGGACGTTTTCCAAGCCAACGAGTTCTACCAGCTTTCCCACTTTGAACTAAAAATGCATCATTATTACTAATTTCACCAATTGTGGCAAAACATTCTTTTCGTAATAATCTGATTTCTTTCGATGGTAATCGTAAAGTAACGTAATCACCTTCTTTCGCTAAAATTTTTGCTGATGTACCAGCTGCACGAACAAGTTGTCCACCTTTATTTGGAATTAATTCAAGATTATGAACTGACGTACCTAAAGGAATTTCACTTAACGGTAATGTATTTCCAACCGCTAATGATGATCCTGACCCTGATACGATTGTGTCACCAATTTGTAAACCTTTTGGATGTAAGATATAACGTTTTTCCCCATCGCTATAACAAATTAATGAGATTCGTGCATTTCGGTTTGGATCATATTCAATACTTGTTACAATTCCATTGATTCCATATTTGTTACGATTAAAATCAATTAAACGGTAACGGCGTTTATGTCCACCACCACGGTGTCGAATTGTGATTACACCTCGATTGTTACGTCCTTTTTTGCGATGGTTTTTTCTGATTAAACTTTTTTCTGGTTTAGCTTTTGTAATTTCGGTAAAAGCTGAAAGAGCACGGTGCCGTGTTCCGGGTGTATATGATTTATAAAGACGGATACTCATAAACGTTTCTTTTTATATTTATTAATTTTCGGTAAATAAGTCTATTACATCACCTTTGGCTAAAGTTACAATTGCTTTTTTATATTGTGGTTTCCACCCAATATATTTTCCTACACGCTTCTGTTTACGAGGAAGACGACAACTATTAACTTTGGTAACTTTTACATCAAATAAATATTCAATTGTATTTTTGATCGTAATTTTATCAGAATTGCGATCGACAATAAAACTATATTGATTATTTTCTAAAAGTCGTGTTGCTTTGTCAGTTATAAGAGGATATTTAATAATATTTGCATTCGTAAGAGTTGAAGAATTAATCACAATAAGTTTCCTTTATATCATTTATTGATAATGAGCTTAATATAATTTGCTTCGCTTTTAATAAACTAAGAGTATTTAAATTTGAGGCTAAAATTAATTCAACATTTTTAAGATTTTGCGTTGCTAGTTTTAATGGTAATGTTTTTTTTGAAACCACTAATAAAACCTTCTGATTGGAATTAATATTACAGTCCTCACACATTTTTACAAAACTCTTTGTTTTCGATTCAGTAAGTTTATTTTCTAAATCATCGATAACGATAACATTGTTTTTCTTGTTGTATAATAAAGTTTGCAAAGCTAATTGACGTTCTTTTTTGTTTAACTTTAAGGTAACGGTTTTTGGTTTTGGACCAAAAATCACACCCCCACCTTTCCATAATGGTGATCGATTTGACCCCGCTCGGGCACGTCCAGTTCCTTTTTGTTGCCATGGTTTTCGACCACCACCTCTAACTTCACTTCGAGTTTTTGTTGATACTGTACCTTGTCGTTTAGAATTTAAATGTCTTACAAGATCTTTATGTAATACGTAATTCCCTGATTTATCAAGAATATTTAATGTTAATTCGTGCGTAGAATTTAACGGTTTTCCAGTTATGTCTACTGGAATATATTTTATAAATTTTTGAACAGTCATACTTAATTTTGCTACTATAATTTTCTTAATTAGAAGGAGTAATACTTAATAGATTTCCAGGTTTTCCAGGAACTGATCCTTTGATAATTAAAATATTTTCTTCTGAACTTAATTGAATAACTTTCAGCTTTTTAATGGTTGTCAGTTTATTTCCTAATTGACCAGCCATCTTCTTACCTGGTAAAACACGTCCTGGGGTTGTACCCATACCAATCGAACCGGGTGCGCGATGATTTTTTGAACCATGGGTCATTGGACCACGTGTAAAGTTATGACGTTTTTGTAATCCAGAAAATCCTTTACCAATAGTTTTACCTTTAATATTGACTAATTGATTAACTGAAAGTAGATCAACATTTAAAACCTGACCAACTTCAAATTCATCAACATTTTCCATTCGAAATTCTTTCAAATATTTTAACGGTTGAATATTTGACTTTTGCAAATGTCCCAATTCCGATTGAGTTAATGACTTATTTGATGTATTGCTATATCCAACTTGAATTGCGTTATAACCATCTTTTATTTTCGTCTTGATTTGCGTTATGATACAAGGTCCAACTTTTAGAATCGTAACAGGAACAATATTTCCTGACTCATCAAAAATTTGTGTCATACCGATTTTATTACCTAATAAACCTATACTCACGATAGTCCTCCCAATATTTTTATTATGTTTCATTCACACAGCGTTAGTTCAGGATTAGAATCGAATAAACTAATTAAGATTAGTAAATCATAAGTCTAGTTTAAAAGTGTTCTAATTATTTTGTCTATATAAGGTATATGCACACTTTTATTTTATTATATAGACAAAAGACTTTTCTTCATAAAATCTCAACAAATCATATAACAAAGAATCAAAAACCAATTCTATAATTTTAGAAACGATCACATTTTAATACGTTTAATATTACAGAACAATTAATACTTTGTAATCTCAATTAAATTGACAAAATTAACTATTCACATAATTTAGAACATTCTATAAATACTATTAGTAAATTAACACTGTTATTTATAAAAAATTATTACGGATATTCCTCTTACAAAAGTATAACAAACAATTTATAATTATAGTAAAAAGAGATATTTTAACTAATTTTAGGAGAAAAAACTATGTCAAAAGTTGTTGGAATTGATTTAGGTACAACAAATTCAGTTGTTGCAGCAATTGAAGGTGGTCAACCAAGTGTTATTATTAATAGTGAAGGGTTACGTACAACACCTTCAATTGTCGCATATACAAAAAAACAAGAATTACTAGTAGGTCAGATTGCAAAACGACAAGCTGTAATTAATCCAGAAAATACGTTCTTTTCAGTAAAACGATTCATTGGTTCGAAAGAAACAGAAGTTTCAGCTGAAGCTAAACAGTTACCATATACAATTACAAATGATTCTAATGATAATATTAAACTGAAGTGTCCAGCACTAGGAAAAGAATTTAGCCCAGAAGAAGTTTCAGCTCAAGTTTTACGAAAACTAATTAACGATGCATCAGAATATTTAAAACAAGACGTAAAACAAGCGGTTATTACTGTACCTGCTTATTTTAATGACTCACAGCGTCAAGCAACAATGGATGCTGGAAAAATTGCAGGAGTTGAGGTTTTACGAATTCTTAATGAACCAACAGCTGCTTCATTAGCATATGGATTAGACAAAAAACAAAACGAAACAATTTTAGTATTTGATCTAGGTGGTGGAACATTTGATGTTTCAATCTTAGAAGTTGGTGATGGAATTTTTGAAGTTTTATCAACGGCAGGGGATACAAAACTAGGTGGTGATGATTTTGATAAAGTATTAGTAAATTGGTTAATTAAAAACTTTAATGAAAAAGAAGGGATTGATTTATCAACGGATATTCAAGCATTACAACGCTTAACAGAGGCTGCTGAAAAAGCAAAAATGGAATTATCAACCGTAGAAGAAACAAAAATTTCATTACCATTTATTACAGCAGATCAAGCTGGTCCAAAACATATTGATGAAGAATTAACACGTGCTGTCTTTGAAAATTTATGTGAAGAGTTAATTGAACGTTGTCGAATTCCAGTTGAAAAAGCAATTAACGATGCTCGATTAGATAAATCTGATATTGATGAGATTGTATTAGTTGGAGGTTCAACACGAATTCCAGCGATTCAAAATTTAGTAGAATCGTTAACTGGCAAAAAACCAAACCAATCTGTAAATCCAGATGAAGTAGTTGCAATTGGAGCAGCAGTTCAAGCAGGTATTTTAGCAGGTGAAATTAAAGATATCTTATTATTAGATGTAACACCACTTTCGTTAGGTGTTGAAACACTTGGTGGTGTAATGACAAAAATTATTGCTCGAAATACAACAATTCCAGTAAAGAAATCAGAAATGTTTTCAACAGCCGTAGATAATCAAACAAATGTTGAAATTCATATTTTACAAGGTGAAAGAGAACTAGTTTCAGCTAATAAAAGTCTTGGAAACTTCCGTTTAGATGGTATTCCTGCTGGAAACCGAGGAGTTCCACAAATTGAAGTAACATTTGATATTGATGTAGATGGTATTTTATCAGTAACTGCAAAAGAAAAAGAAACTGGTGTGGAACAATTTGTAACTATTCAAGGTGCTTCAACATTAAGTGAAAGTGAAGTTCAAACAATGTTAGAAGAAGCTGAAAAAAATGCCGCGGCTGACAAAATCAAACGCGAAAATATTGATTTAAAAAATCAAGCCGACTTATTATGTTCAGAAGTTGAAAAAGAGTTAGCAAGCTCAACTCTTTCTGAAGATGAACAACAAGAAATTACCAAATTAATTTCTGATATTAAACAAACGATTCAAGATGATAATATTGATAGCTTAAAACTATTAATTGAAGATTTAAAAGAAAAATTAAATGGAATGAAATCAAGTGATACTGTAAACACATAAACAAAAAAAATGTAACGTCATTGATAACTATATTAATGACGTTATAGTTTACTCAGTAGAATTCTGTTTCAAAGCCGGAACCCACTTATTATTGGTTTGTCGCAAAAGCTTGTTTCAAGAACCCCATTCTTTTGCAACAAATTTTTAGTTGATCAAAAATTCAATGAGTCAAAACTTAAAACTCCGCTTATCTTGCGGTTTCTAAGAAACCCAACCATAACTATGTAAACCTTTTCCTAAGAAATTGACTCCAAGATAACAAATCCAAATTACGAAAAAGCCTAAACCACCTAAAATAGCCGTTTTTTTACCTTCCCAGCCTTTTGTAATACGCGCATGAAGATAAGTTGCAAAAACTAACCATGTGATTAATGCCCACGTTTCTTTTGGATCCCAACTCCAATAAGAACCCCAAGCTTCATTAGCCCAAACACCACCTGAAATAATACCAATTGTTAAAAAAGGAAATCCTAATCCAATAATTCGATAACTCCAGTTATCTATACTCTGAAGTAATTTTAATTTTCCAAAATCCGAAACTTCCGAAGAAGATGAGATTAATTTTGCTTCGTAATAATCTAACATTACGTTATAGAAAGCTGAAGAAGAAACATCAGTTGATTTTAAATCCACATCTTTATAATCAGAAATTACTAGGAACAAAATACAAAGTAATGAACCCATAATTAACGTTCCATAACTCAATAACATCATACTTACATGCATCATTAACCAATTTGATTGTAAGGCAGGAACTAATGGACTTGCTTTTTGCATTTCAGGAGAAAGTGTAAGATTTGCGAACCCACTAATTAACAAAGTAATTGGAACAACAATGGCACCAATTAAACGGCTACTTGTTTTTGTTTCAATATATAGATACGTTGCTAATAAAATCCAAGTTAAAAAAAGCAAAGATTCATAAAGATTACTTAATGGGAAGTAACCTGCTACAATCCAACGGGAACAAAGAATAAAAAATAGAAACAATGTAGCAATACTTGTACTTATACGACCAAATGTCGATAAGTAAGATTTATCATTGAAGAGTAATAAATTAACCCAATAAATTACCATTGCAATAAGTAAAATAGCAAAAACAGCGTTTGATAAAACGTTTTGAATTTCATTCCAATCCATGAAATTTCTCCAATAAAATTTTTTTGTATAGGTTGTAATACGCTTTACTATTGTACCAAAAATGATCAAATTATATTGAAGTATCCACATTATTGATAATTTGGAACGAGATTAATAATTTTTATTCAAATATAAATATTTGCACTCAATTACAATTTACGTTGACATTCATTTCAATATAGCGTTATTATCATTTTACTTGTAATTAAAATTATTATCGTATGGCAGTACAAAGAGACTATGAAATCATGATTCTTTTAACAGAAGAATTTAATGACAGTGAACTAAAAACTTGGGTATTTAATTATGCTAAAAATTTAAAAAAATTTAACGTATCGGATATTTCAGTAATTTCACGTGGAAAACATAATTTGGCTTATTCAATTGTCAATAAAACAAAAGGTAACTACGTTCAATTAAACTTTTCAAGCATGCCAAAATATATCAACAATTTTTCAAATACTTTAAAATTAGATTCGCATGTTTTAAGATTCTTAATCTTTAAGAAAGAAAGCAATTGATAAAATTAAGATTTTATCAATTGTTCTTTTATCTAATAATTACATATTAAAATAATAATTTAAAAAAATTTGTTTATTTTAATAAGTTATGATATAATATCGTTATATATAATATCCTCAGTAGCTCAGTGGTAGAGCAATCGGCTGTTAACCGATTGGCCGTAGGTTCAAGTCCTACCTGGGGAGTAGTAAAAACTAAATAGTATATGGAAAAGAATTCTGATAAATTAATAATTGGTGATAAAAGCTTTACCTCACGATTGATGTTAGGGACTGGAAAATATAAAACAACAAAAGACGGTATTGATAGTATTCAAGCTAGTGAATGTGAGATTGTGACAGTAGCAATTCGACGGTTACCAACAAATTTAAAAAATGATACAACTAATTTTTTAAATCATTTAGATTGGAACAAACATTGGTTGTTACCAAATACTGCAGGTTCTCAAACAGCGGATGAAGCTATTCGAATGGCATTTTTAGGCCACGAGCTAGCATGTCGCATTGGTCAAGAAGATAATTTTTTTGTCAAATTAGAAGTTATTTCAGACCCAAAATATTTGTTACCAGATCCAATTGGAACATTAAAAGCAGCTGAATTTTTAATTAAAAAAGGTTTTACAGTTCTACCATATATAAATGCGGATCCAATGTTGGCTTTACATTTAGAAGATTTAGGTTGTGCTACTGTTATGCCATTAGGTTCACCGATTGGTTCGGGCCAGGGTTTAACAAATTTAACCAACATTCGAATTATTGTTGAAAATGCACAAATTCCAGTCATTGTAGATGCTGGGATTGGAACGACAAGTGAAGCCACTATGGCAATGGAATTGGGTGTTGATGGAGTTCTATTAAATACTGCGGTAGCTCAAGCGAAAAATCCTACGCAGATGGCCTATGCCATGAATTTAGGAGTAAAAGCTGGTCGATTAACATATTTAGCTGGTAGAATGGAAAAAAAATATTATGCAACAGCAAGTTCTCCTCTCAATGATATTAGTACATTATTATAGAAATTTCTCTATAATAATAATATAGATTATATACTAGATAAGGTATCTATCTATAAAAGTAAGTGAATAGAAACTACTAAAAATTTTAAAAGAACAATAGCTAATTTATTATTATGTTTGAAAAATTTACTGAAGGGGCGATCAAAGTCATCATGTTGTCTCAAGAAGAGGCACGTCGAATGGGACATAATTTTGTTGGAACAGAACAACTATTATTAGGTGTCATTGGACAAAGACATGGGATTGGTGCACGAGCCCTAAAAAAAATTAAAATTACTCTAAAAAAAGCTCGAAAAGAAATTGAGTTATATATTGGACGCGGTACAGGATTTGTTGCCTCAGAAATTCCTTTTACACCAAGAGCCAAACGTGTTTTAGAAATGGCAGTTCATGAAGGAAAAGATTTAGGTCAAAATTTTGTAGGAACAGAACATATTTTATTAGCTCTTATTGCTGAGTCTGATGGTGTTGCAATGCGAACATTAGATAAATTAAATGTTAACATTCCACAATTAAAAAATCTAATTTTAGCATATATTGAAGAAACACAAGAAGAAATTTTACGCCCATTAACACAAGCTGAAAAATTCTTACTTGAACGAGAAAGAAAAGGAAGTCCGACACCAACGTTAGATGAGTATGCAGAAAATATTACAAAAGAAGCAATCGATGGAAATTTAGATCCAGTTATTGGACGTGAAAAAGAAATTGACGATGTAATTGCTGTTCTAGCTCGTCGAACAAAAAATAACCCAGTTTTAATTGGTGAACCTGGTGTTGGTAAAACAGCTGTTGCCGAGGGTTTAGCTCAATTAATTTTAACTGAAAAAGTTCCACATTTCTTAGATGGTAGTCTAATCATGGCTTTAGATTTAGGATCAATTTTAGCTGGTACAAAATATCGTGGTGAATTCGAAGAACGATTAAAACGAATTGTTGAAGAGGCGCAAAATGATACTGCTGTAATTGTTGTAATTGATGAAATTCATACATTAGTTGGAGCAGGGGCCGCTGAGGGTGCTGTAGATGCTGCAAATATCTTAAAACCAGCCTTAGCACGAGGTAAATTCCGTTGTATTGGAGCGACTACAAATGATGAATATAGGAAATACATTGAACGTGATCCAGCTCTAGAACGACGCTTCCAACCTGTTCGTGTCGAAGAACCAAGTGTAGGAACAACAATTGAAATTTTACGTGGTCTACGCTCAAAGTTTGAACAACATCATACATTAAGCTATCATGATAAAGCATTAGAACAAGCAGCTATTCTTTCTGATAAATATGTTGCTGATCGTTATTTACCAGATAAAGCTATTGATGTTTTAGATGAAGCTGGTGCACGTGTTCGATTAGAAAATAGACGGTTACCATCTGGTCTACAAAGCTTAATGAAAGAGTTACAAGATACGATTAAGGATAAAGATGAGTGTATTAAAGAACATGATTTTGAAGCTGCAAAACAGTTAGTGGATCATGAAATGGAAGTGCGAACTCACATTCGTATTATGAAACAATCTGCATTAACGAAGAAAAAACGTGGCTTTGTACGAGAAGATGTGGATATGGTTACAGATAATGATATCTCAGATGTAGTATCAAATTGGACTGGTATCCCTGTAAATAAACTTACAGGTTCAGAATCAGAACGATTAATGAAAATGGAAGAAACGATTCATGAACGAATCATTGGTCAACGACACGCTGTTATTTCCGTTTCTAAAGCAATTCGTCGAGCACGTGTAGGTTTACGAAACCCGAATCGACCAATTGCAAGTTTTATTTTTGCTGGACCAACCGGGGTGGGTAAAACTGAGCTAACAAAAGCTTTATCTGACTATATGTTTAGTACAGAAGAAAGTATGATCAGATTAGATATGTCTGAGTTTATGGAGAAACATACGGTGGCAAAATTAATCGGTTCACCTCCCGGTTATGTAGGTTATAATGAAGGTGGTCAGTTAACCGAAGCTGTTCGATCAAAGCCATATTCAGTAGTATTATTTGATGAAGTTGAAAAAGCACATCCTGATGTTTTCAACTTATTACTACAGATTTTAGATGATGGTCGCTTATCTGATTCTAAAGGTCGTGTAATTGATTTCACGAATACATTAATCGTTATGACAACGAATTTAGGTTCAAAAATTATTGAAAGAGAAAGTGGAATTAAATCAAAATCTGAACAAGGCGACAGAGGATTTAAAATTACACCAGATGCTGTTTTAGGCTGGGAACCAACTCCAGAACCAATTACGGATCCAAAGCTTTTTGAGCGAACAACAGGATTGGTAAATGAAGAACTTAAAAACTTCTTCCGTCCAGAATTTTTAAATCGTATTGATGAAATTATTGTCTTTAATCATTTAACACGTATTGATATTTGGCAAATCTGTGCATTAATGGTTAAACAAGTTAAAAAACGCTTAAAAGAAAAAGACATTAACTTGGTAGTGGAATTATCTGTTCAAGCATTTTTAACGGATGAAGGTTATGACCCAATTTATGGTGCACGTCCGTTACGCCGTGCCATTATGAAATATCTGGAAGATAGCTTAGCCGAACAATGTTTATCTAAGACGTTATATCCTAATACAAAGATTATTGTACGTCGAAAAAAAGTGGATGGTACATTATTGACTTATACAAATGAATTAGAAGTGGAAGTTAATTTTGATGATGTCGATCCAAATCTTTTACAAGATGGCAATGAGTTAGTTAACCAATCTAGTCAGTTATTAACAGATTCTTCTACAAATCAAACTGTAAAGGTAATGGATGGTGATGATCAACCAAATGTAACAGATTCGGAAAAACCGAAACGTCGTTTATCCCGTTTCTTTAACAAAACGAAAAGCTAAAACTTAATTTTTTGAAACGAAAAAAAGTTTTAATTGTTTTGAATCGATAATTTCAATATTTTCAATTTTTATGGAACTTTATGAACCATTTGTTCCTAGTTCCGTAGAAATTGAAAATATTTCAAAAAATACTATTATTAAAATTTGACTTTTAGGACAAAATAGTATATTTTTATAAAAAGTATATTCCTATAAAAAATAAAAATGGCTGTACCTAAAAAAAGAACATCAAAAGCAAAAAAAAATGCTCGTAAGGCAAACTGGAAAAGAAAAGGAGCTGTGGCAGCTCAAAAATCTTTCTCTTTAGCTAAATCAATGTTACGAGGAAAACCAACAAGTTTTGTATATAGTGTATATGTAGATGAAAATGAATAAATCTTAAAAGCTCCTTTAAAGATTTATTTTCAACAATTAGAGAAATTTAGTAATTACTTTTATGTTAGCGGATGTGGCGAAATTGGTATACGCGCTGGTTTTAGGTACCAGTGACTTAGGTCGTGAGAGTTCGAGTCTCTCCATCCGCAATCAATGTTTATAATCATTTTTTATTTATTTCAATACTTATTAATTAAATTCAATATGCTTCCTTTTACTCTTCAACAGCTTCGAATTTTAAAAGCCATTGCAACTGAAAAAAATTTTACTCGCGCTGCAGCGAGCTTATATATTTCCCAACCATCATTGAGTAAACAAATTAAGATCTTAGAAGAAAATTTGGATACAATATTAATTAATCGTGAAAGAAATAATATTTCATTAACAGAAAGTGGCAGAATTTTTTTACAATATTCGGAACGAATATTAATTCTTTGTGAAGAAAGTTGTCGAGCTTTAATTGATTTAAAAAAAGGGGATCGTGGAAATTTAAAGGTCGGAGCCAGTCAAACGATTGGTACTTACTTAATGCCACGAATTCTCGCATTATTTGCTCAAAATTACCCACAAATTGATCTGAAAGTACAAGTCGATTCTACTAGAAGTATTTCAAATAGTATTATCAAACGTGAAATCGATGTTGCAATTGTTGGTGGTGAAATATCAAAGAAACTTAAAAAAAAATTAACGATTCAACCATTTGTCTACGATGAACTAAGTTTAATAATCTCAAAATCCCATCCTTTTGCTTTAAAACAAATAATCAAAAAAGAAGATTTATATTGCTTAGATTTTATAACTTTGCATTCAACTTCAACAATCAAAAAATTTATTGATAATACATTGATTCAGAATAAAATCCAAACTAATGAATTACGTACAATTTTGCAGTTAAATTCTATCGAAGGAATTAAAACCGCTGTTAGTTTAGGATTAGGAGCTGCTTTTGTTTCATCATCATCGATTGAAAAAGAAATTAAATTAAAACAAATTAAAATCCTGAAAATTGAAAGCCTAAATATTAATCGTCAATTGTCAATCATTAGTAATCCTGAGTGTTATAAATCTAAAGCGTTCCATCTATTTTATAAAGAATTAATTCGCTTAAAAACCAAAAGCAAAAGCTAAAATATATTTTTAAAAAAGTTGACGGTTTAAAAAAAATTTTAGTATTATTGAATTTACGTAAAAATAAATTAATTTAGATTATGAAATATGCAATTGTCGAAATTAGTGGAAGACAATTTTGGATTGAAGCAGGAAAATACTACGATTTTAATCGAATTCCAACAGAATTAGGAAAACAAATTACATTAAATCGAATTTTATTATTAAATGATGATGGCAATGTATTAATCGGACAACCTTATTTAGAAAGTGTTAAAATCAAAGGAAAAATTTTAGAACACTTCCGAGGTAAAAAAACTATTGTCTACAAAATGCGACCAAAGAAAAAAACACGTAAGAAACAAGGTCATCGCCAAGAATTAACACGTGTTTTTATCGAAGATATTATTATGAATTAATTATAAACTATAGGAATTTAAAATTATGGCACACAAAAAAGGTGCAGGAAGTACAAAAAATGGTCGTGATTCAAACGCAAAACGACTAGGAGTTAAAAAATTTGGTGGTGAAAAAGTGAAAGCTGGAAATATCTTAATTCGTCAACGAGGAATGAAATTTAAGCCAGGTCTTAATGTTGGATGTGGAAAAGATTTTACGTTATTTGCCTTAAAAGAAGGAACTATCAAATTTGATTATCAAGAAGGAAGAAAAAAACGTATAAATATTATTGTTTAAAAATTTTTAAATAATTTTGGATGCAAAAAAATTCTATTACAAAAAAATATCAAAACTTAGTTAATCAAATAAATAATTTGGAAGACAAGTTTCAGACTCTTACAGACAATGAGTTGCGTGCTCAAAGTTTCAAATTAAAACAACAATACAAGAAATCACAGGATTTAGAACCATTAATTAGTGAATCGTTTGCACTAACAAGAGAAGCGAGTTTACGAACACTTGGATTAAGACATTTTGATGTTCAATTAATTGGTGGACTCACTCTAAATAATCAAAAAATCGCAGAAATGAAAACTGGCGAAGGAAAAACGCTAGTAGCAACCCTTGCAGCATCATTAAATGCTTTAACAGAAAAAGGGGTTCATATTATTACGATTAATGATTATTTAGCAAGTCGTGATCATGCTTCAATGGGCCAAATTTATAGTTTACTTGGTTTAAATACTGGACTCATTCAAGATGATATGTCGAAGTTTGAACGAAAAAAAAATTATAAGGCAGATATTACATATGTTACAAATTATGAAGTAACATTTGATTTTTTACGTGATAATATGGCATTAAATCAAAATGATGTCACACTTCGACCATTTAATTATTGTATTATTGATGAAGTAGATTCAGTATTGATTGATGAAGCTCAAACTCCTTTAATTCTTTCGGATAATTTTGAAACACCAGTTGATAAATATATCATTGCTGCCGAAATTACGGAATACTTAAAACGTAACGTTCATTATACAGTGGATGAAAAAAATAAAAACGTTGTTTTATTAGATAAAGGAAGCCAGCAAATTGAGAACATTTTACAGATTCAAGATTTGTATGATACACGTGATCCATGGATCCCATATGTAATTAACGCAATCAAAGCTGATTCGTTATTTACAAATAATGTTCATTATATTATTCAAAATAATCGAATTGTGATTGTTGATGAATTTACTGGTAGAATTATGCCGGATCGACGTTGGGGTGATGGGCTTCATCAAGCTATTGAAGCCAAAGAAAAATTACCAATTCGTCAAAAATCAGAAACACAGGCTGAGATAACTTACCAAAATTTTTTTTTACTTTATCCTAAGCTTTCTGGCATGACCGGAACTGGAAAAACAGCTGAGGTCGAATTTGAGAAAATCTATAAATTATCAGTTGATGAAATTCCAACAGCTCGTCCAACATTACGACAAGATTTATCAGATCTGGTTTATAAAGATCAATTCTTAAAATGGAATGCCATTTCAAAAACATGTAATGATATCTCTAGAACAGGTCAACCAATTTTAATTGGAACAACTACTATTGAAAAATCGGAAATGTTAGCAGAATTGCTAAATGAATATAAATTATCTTATCAGCTTTTAAACGCAAGACCAGAAAATGTTCGACGAGAATCAGAAATTGTCGCTCAAGCAGGAAAACGCGGAGCTATTACAATTGCAACAAATATGGCAGGACGGGGTACAGATATTATCCTAGGTGGAAATATTACGTTCAATGTTCAAAAAGAATTATACGATATTTTGACATTTTCACGTAATTATCTAGTTTCAAAACGTCAGAATTTATTTCAATTTCTATTGAAAACGCAATTAAAATCATATTCTCAAAATTTCTTAAGTGTTCTTTTCTCAATCTTAAACGATGCAGCATTTTTGGAATTATCAGATATTGGAATCCTACGAGCATTACGTGAAAATGATAAAAATTCTATTCCAAATGAATCTTATCAATGTTCACTTAAATTTTTAATTGACGAATTGAAACAACATTATAATAAAAACCAAAAACAAGAAAATCTGATTGTAAAAAATCTGGGTGGATTGTGTATTGTTGGAACCGAACGAAATGATTCGAGACGCGTTGACAACCAATTACGTGGAAGATGTGGTCGCCAAGGAGATCCTGGAACTTCCCAATTCTTTTTAAGTTTAGATGATAGCTTATTAAGGTTGTTCGGTGGATCTAAAATTCAAAATTTCCTTCAATCTCAGATGTTAGATGACTCTCCATTAGAATCTAATATTTTGACACGAAGTTTAGATTCCGCTCAACAAAAAGTTGAAGAACGTGCTTATCAACAACGTAAAAACTTATTTGAGTATGATGAAGTTTTAAATAAACAACGACAAATTGTTTATTTAGAGCGAGGTCTGTTACTAAGAAAAGCAATTATGAGAAAAAATATTCTTGCTTTTGGTGAACAGGTGATTACTAATATTTTATTCAAAGTGAAGCTTGAAGACACATCTGTAAAACAAATTATTTCATTGTTTGAACATTTATTTGGGAAACATTTCATTGGGAATACGATCACCCCACGCTCGTTCCAAAAATTTTTATTTAATGAGTTTTGGCTAATTTATCATACTAAAATCAATGAACTTAATGTTTATGGAGATGGTATTTGTAACAGCTTGGAACGAACTCTTAGTTTAGTAAATGTGGATGTACTTTGGCGTGCACATTTAGAAGAAATGACATTACTTCGTGAAGCCGTGAGCTGGCGTGGTTATGGTCAACAAAATCCATTGTATGAGTATAAAAAAGATGCATTACGATTTTTCACTCGGCAATCAAAAAGTTTCGGACATTTAATAATTTACGAATTATTACGATCGTCTGTTTTATAAAAAAATTTATTTTTCATTTAATTCAAAATATGGCAAAACGTACACTTTCAAATAAAAGTCGATATTCAGTTTTAAAAGTATCTGGCTTCAGAGCACGCATGGCGACTCCTCAAGGGCGTAAAACTATTAAAAATCGTCGGAAAAAAGGAAGAAAGTTATTAACACTTGGTCGTTAATTTCTAAATTTCATTATTAGAGTGAGTGGAAAAACCACTCTAATAATAAACAATTTTTTAGTGAAAATTACTCTACTATTAACTTAGCAAATTAATTTTTGAATAAACATTTTATGAAATTTACTAGTGAGTTAGCTCTTTTTTTAAAAGCTCGTTACCCAATCATTTATATTAACACGATTGAGGAAGATAGAGTGGAATATATTATTCGAAAAAATATAAAAACAAATTTAAATCGTAGTATTTATAGCTGGGATTTTGTTGATGGTTATACAAACAATCCAAATAATGAAGGTTTTGCAAAGAAAAATCCATTACAAGCCTTAGAACTCGTGGAACGTATAAATTCAGAAACTCCAGCTTTATTTTTATTAAAAGATTTTAATCGTTTTTTAACAGATCTTTCTATTTCACGCAAGCTTAGAAATATCAGCCGAATTTTAAAATTACAACCAAAAACAATTATTATTATTGGTTCAGATTTATCTATCCCAAAAGAACTTCAAGAATTAATTACTATTTTAGAATTTCAATTGCCGTTAGAAGAAGAAATTAATCAAGAATTAACACGGTTGGTTAATTCATTAAATATTCAAGTAGATCCAGAATTATTTGAGAATTTAACACGTGCTTGTCAGGGATTATCATTAGAACGAATTAGGCGTGTTTTATCTAAAATAATTGCAACCTATAAAACCATTGATAATAATAGTATCAATGTTTTATTAAGTGAAAAAAAACAAATTATTGGTCAAACAGAAATTTTAGAATATTGTTCTGTTAATGAGCAAATCAGTAATCTGGGAGGATTAAATAATTTAAAAGATTGGTTAACCAAACGTAAAACAGCGTTTAGTATTCAAGCTTCCAATTACGGATTACCCACACCTCGTGGTTTATTACTAATTGGTATTCAAGGAACTGGAAAATCATTGACCGCTAAAGCAATCGCAAATGATTGGCAATTACCACTTTTAAAGTTAGACGTTGGTAAATTATTTGGAGGAATCGTAGGTGAATCAGAGTCACGTTTACGACAAATGATTAATGTTTCTGAAACTATATCACCATGTATTTTATGGATTGATGAAATTGATAAAGCATTTACGAATACCGATAGTCGAGGTGATAGTGGAACTAGTAACCGAGTATTAGCAACCTTTATTAGTTGGTTATCAGAGAAAACAAAACCTGTTTTTGTAATTTCAACCGCGAATAATATTGATTTATTACCATTGGAAATTATTCGAAAGGGACGATTTGATGAAATTTTTTTTTTAGATTTACCAAAAACCCATGAACGTGAAGAAATTTTTAAAATTCATATTCAAGAATTTAGGCCAAATAGCTGGGAACTATTTAATTATAAAAAACTAGCACAATTATCTGAATCGTTTTCAGGAGCCGAAATTCGACAAAGTGTCATTGAAGGTATGTATCAAGCCTTTTATGAAAAACGTGAGGTTACAACAGAAGATATTTCTCTTGCTTTAAAAGAATTTATTCCATTAGCTAATTTAGAAAGTAATCAAATGTCAAAATTACAAAATTGGGCAACTTCTGGACAAATTCGTTTAGCGTCATCTGAATCTATATATATTTAAGTTAAAATTTTTATTTTTAATGCGACAAAAAATTTTTCGATTGTTTGCTGATTTACGGTTTTCCATTTTTACACTACTCTTAATTAGTGGCTGTAGTATTATTGGAACTGTCATTGAACAAGATCAATCTATTGAAATGTATAAAATAAATTATCCTCTAAGTAATCCGGTATTTGGATTCTTATCATGGGATAGAATTCTCTATTTTGGATTGGACCATGTATACCAAACATGGTGGTTTTTATTTTTAATATTCTTATTTGGTTGTAGTTTAGTTCTTTGTAGTTTTTTACAACAATTACCCTCCTTAAAAATTGCACGTCGATGCCAATTTTTTCGAACAAACCGAGCCTTTTATAAGTTAAACAATTATACAATCTTAACAACACCTTCCTTTTCCAAAATTTTAGCCGGTATTAAAACAGAAGATTATTCTGTTTTTCAACAAAAAAATATAATTTATTCCTATAAAGGCTTAATTGGTAGAATTGCACCAATTATTGTTCATTTTAGTATGATTCTAGTTTTAGTTGGTACTATTGTTAGTTCCTTATTTGGTTTTAAAGCACAAGAGATTGTTCCAAAGACTGAGAATTTTCATATTC